TTGACCTACTATTGGCCAAACCACCTGAGCGCTGGGTCCAATGTGAGTAGGATCACTTAGCCATGCTTCATAATTAGAAAAACGGGCCCCATGGAAGTACATGCCACTCAGCCAAAGAAAGATGATGGAAAGTTGACCAAAATGAGCACTAAATACTTTTCTAGAGATCTCTTCTAAATCACTAGTATGACTATCAAAATCGTGAGCATCAGCATGTAGGTTCCAGATCCACGTGGTAGTATCAGGACCTTTAGCTATTGTTCTTGAAAAATGGCCAGGTCTGGCCCACTCCTCAAAAGAGGTTTTTACAGGATCTTTATCCACAACAATTTTCACTTCTTGTTCCGGCGAACGAATAATCATTAAGTCCTCCTCTTTCCGGACAAAACATACAAAGAGACTTGCCAACAGCAAAGTGAACTTTTTAAAATAGATATCTTTTTTATTTGATGATTAGTTTATTTTTTTCCGATACTAATACTAACACCCATCTATTTTGTAGTTATTCACTATAACCATTATGATATTGAAGTCGATCTGAGGCAAGTGTTCGGATCTATTATGACATAAGTATATGGCGCCCAATGGACTTTAATTGTTTTGTAAAATTAGGATTTTCTTTGAGAATCTAACTATATATATAACTATATTTTAATGGAAAATAATTTATTATTATTATATTTGATTTGATTATATTATTCTAGTAACTATGAGAAATTACAAAAGAGAATCATTGATTATAATTCATCAGGTTAAGAGAATCTATTGATTTTCTAGATATATATATTTTCTATTATATATATCTATATAAATATAATATAATAGTATAGATAGATGTAGATCTTATTTTGCTACTGTTCCATAGTCCATTTATCCTTATGAGATGCCATATAAAAAAAAGAGTAAAATAGAAAAGGAATTGATATAATAAAATTCTTTATTGGATCTTGGCATAGAAACAATTCTTTTTTTGTCAATTACGACTAATAGATCAACAACAACAATGTTATCAATGGAAAAAAGAAGGGTCTTATGAAGATTCAAAACGCTTTGTGATTTTCAACCAATTATGTGCTTCAATATAATTACCCGGAGTCAGCGCTATAGCTTGTTTCCAATACTCAGCAGCTTGATCAAACCAAGTCTCTGCAATTTCTGAATCACCTTGTAAAATGGCCTGTTCTCCCCGGTCGGAATAGGAAATTCCTTCCCTTAGAACCGTACTTGAGAGTTTCCTACCTCATACGGCTCATAAATACATTCCTTTTTTGTTCTCTCTTAATCCATACGATGCTAATGGAATTATAAAAAAAATCAATTTAATTATTAAAATAAAAATAGTGAATTAGATAAGTTTTAAACTCTCATTCTGATCAATCAAATAATCAGTTATCAGTTTGCTCTTTTCTCCCACCTTCAGAAGGATGAAGCACCAATCGTGCTATACCCTTACCATTCTATGAAAGATAACTATCTCGGTTTCATATACAAAATTCATATAGAATCTTTGAAAAATCATTTTTCCATAAGAAAAAATAACTTACTATCTTTGGGATCTGATACTACACCGCTGCTCAATAACTTAGGGGATTCACTCAATTACATAAGTGGATTCCTTACTTTTGTTGCATACTATGACATAAGTAAAAGTAAGCAGTTTTTCGTTGTCTCGACACGATACGTCACGAATTGATCTTTACGGTGCTCTTTTATCCATTTTTATTTTTATCCATAGAATATATAATAGGTCTTTTCTTCTTCTTTTTTTTGTTCTCGTGAAGTTTTCTTTCTTGCTACAGCTAATAAAAACCTTTTTTTGGACGATTTCTATGTAGAAAACCTATTTGTTTCTAGTCTAGTATTGACTAGTCAATTTAATCTTTTATTTTTTTCTATAGTGGAGATAGTCGCACGTAATGACAGATCACGGCCATATTATTCAAAGCTTGGGGTAAAAAGGGGTTTCGTTCTAGTGCACGGAAATAATATTCTAAAGCCTTTGTATGCTCCCCATTGCTTGTATGTATAAGACCTATGTTATAGAGTATATAACTTCGATCATAGGGATCCATTTCTGATCGCATCGCTTCATAATAATTCTTTAAAGCTTCCGCATAATTTCCTTCGGATTGAGCCAACATCCGTTACGATCGTTCATTCGTTCAAATCAAAAGAATCTCCGTTACAGAACCGTACATGCGATTTTCATCACATACGGCTCCTCCCTTCTGTGCATAGTACTCAGGTAAATAAGTCATAGAATACCACCATTCTTTGATATCATTTCATTATGGACTGCAAAGGGACTAGTATTTTTACAAGAAATTTCTAGGCAACCTTTCCGCAAGAGTATTAGTTTAGTCATTCTATTCTTTTTAGTGCTAAATAAATAGTACTAGCAACTTTAACGATTCCGTTGTTCTCAACGCTTCCTATTTACAGGAATTTATCACTTCAACAATATTTGATGGTTCTACGGGTATCCAAAGTACAAACGAGATGGATGTTTGTTGTCCTAACCATTCTTATGAGTTCTTATACAAAAAAAGGGGGTAACCTTTTTTTTTAATAACAAAGTATTTGTTTTGTTGATTCCTATTCTCAGGTGTAGTGCTTTATACCCTATGCCGCCGACAGATAGTCTAATTCTATAGGTTTAACCTTTCGCTCAATACTCAAATCAAAAATTGGAGCATTTTAGGATGCATCAATCGAGGATACACAACAGAAGGAATTGGATATCTCCAAGCTTCACCTTCACCAAGCGTGAGCTTATTTTCTTATTTTTATACCGAACTCCCTTTTTGCTTTTTTTACTTATTACTTATTTTCTAGGTCTAAAAAGAAAAAACCAAGAAACAGATCAACTCGCACCATCTCTGTAATAGGTAAATGCCTTTTTTTCTACATAGGTTGTTGGAATGATTTGCAATAAAATATTTGCTACAATTGAAGAGGTCTTATCAATAAAGTTTACATTGATCCTAGATCTAGACATAATTTAGTAATCCATTCCACAATTTTTTTCATTACCCCTCGTTGGTTTGGGTTCTCCCATGCTACAAACAAAGGAATTATAAAGTATTCTACAGTGCAAAATCGCATAAAAAAGATGTATTCGAATATAAATCAATAAAGAATATAAATAAATAAAGAAAAGATGTTTAAATAGAACGAACTAGAACTAGATAAATAAAATTGCTAGGGGCTCTCCCCCCCCAAGAAACCCCCGTGACAAAAATAAAGATAAATATTCAAGATATATGCTAAATAGAAATAAAATTTCACAGTATTAAATGAAAATATTCAGTTACTATTTCAGCTAAGGTGAATAACCAAGGATGTTCTTTTATTATTTATCATCTTTTTTTATTTTGATTTGGTTTATGATTCAACCAAGGAGAAAAAATAGTCTAATTAGACAGACAGGCTTTTCATGAATCGGAAATATTTTCACTAGGTATGTAGTGCGGGATGGGATAATTGATGAAATCCATTGTTGATAAATAGGAAAATAATACATTTTTGATTGGTGATACCACCCCACAAGTAAAACTCGCTATTAACTCATTTTATTGTCAATAATAGTATTATTTATAAAGGAGAGATGGCTGAGTGGACTAAAGCGGCGGATTGCTAATCCGTTGTACGAGTTATTTGTACCGAGGGTTCGAATCCCTCTCTTTCCGTTTCTTTGAACTTAATAATCTTACTGCCTACAATGAAGCAAATGATTATTGCTTTTTCAATTAAGATTCCAGGAATCAAAAGAAATCCTTTATATTAGTATATAATGGGTCAAATAAAATAGAAAGAAAAACCTGATTATTGATTTATTTTTGATACGTAACTTAGAGAATAGAAAATCTAAATTAAGATTCTTAGATGGATTGAGTTCATTTAGTTCAGCAGAAAGGGGAAAACACAATTCAATACAATGAGCTACGAATGTTTTTATTAGGTTCAAGTCTGACGAGAATAATATTCTACGACTAGCAATTCATTTATTTTCAAACCAACCCATTGAATATCAATTATTTGATTGATTAATCCTTTATATTGCAATGAATCAATAGTTAAATTTAAATGTTTTGGTAATTTGTCATGCGCAGATGAAAGAGTATCCTTTTGAATTAGACTTTTGGATTTTGTATTCTCTTTTGTAGTAATGATATCGCGAGGCTTGCAACGATAACTTGGTATATCGACTACACGACCATTAACTAAAATATGTCTATGATTAACTAATTGCCGTGCTCCAGGAATGGTCGAAGCCATGCCCAATCGAAAAAGGATGTTATCCAAACGCATCTCAAGTAATTGTAGTAAAACCTTACCTGTTGACCCTTTTGCTTTTCCCGCGATGTGTACATATCTAAGTAATTGTCGTTCTGTTAGACCATAATGAAAACGTAATTTTTGTTTTTCTTCTAAACGAATACGATATTGCGATCTTTTCCCTGATCGCAATTGATTCTTAGGGTCATTTTCATATTTTGGTCTTTTACTAGTTAATCCTGGTAAAGTTCCCAACCGGCGTATCTTTTTGAAACGAGGTCCTAGGTAACGAGACATAAAAGCTCCTTTTTTCTTTTATTGAAATTGTATTTTATGTAAAAAAGATAAATGAAATGAAAATTAAACTAAACGATAAACCAAATTTGCTGAAGTACTATATGTACCAACATCTTTATTTTTTTTTATATGTATAATAATACAATGTATATAACATACATAATACGTTAATATTAATAGGTTATGGCATTTATTTTTAATTTTATTTTGGCAAAAAAAGGGGTTATCCATCATGGAAAAATCAATTGATAAAAAGCCGGCTATCGGAGTCGAACCGATGACCATCGCATTACAAATGCGATGCTCTAACCTCTGAGCTAAGCGGGCTCACATAATATAATTGTAATACAATGTAAAAAAGAATATCATGTATAAATAGAAAACCACTCAAATAGAAGTAATATTCTAGTTATTAATTACCTATTTTGTTCCTATAAACTATATACGTTATAGTTGGTTTTTGTCAAAATGGAACTGAAAGGGGGAAAATAATCAAAAACAAAAAAGATTTATAATTAAGCTTATCAATCTTATTTTAAGATAACTATTCTTATTCTATATTATAGAATATAAAATATACAATACAATTTATAACCATATAACATAATGTATAAAAATGATAAAAAAAGATTCATGTTGAACGTTATAGTATTAAAGGCCACACTATAAAAACAAAAGGGAGAGAGAAATTATATGTGGAATATATCTCTTCCTATTGAATTGAAAATACATCAATGATAAAATCTGTTCCAATGGTAACTCTTTTAATTCTTGAATAGGTATAAATAAAAGAAGAGGATATGTAAAAAGGAAACAGCATAGACTTGTCAATTTAATATAGTCTAATACTAATATAATATATAACTATTTACTATTACTATAATATACTAATTGCTCTCGAAGGAATTCAAAAAAAGTAAAAAAAATATCAAATCCAATAAAGAAATTACAAACGGAATTTGTTTTTATTTCAAAGAAAATCTCAAATAAAGAAGAAAGGGGATATGGCGAAATAGGTAGACGCTACGGACTTGATTGTATTGAGCCTTGGTCTGGAAACCTGCTAAGTGGTAACTTCCAAATTCAGAGAACCCCTGGAATTAAAAAAGGGTAATCCTGAGCCAAATCCTCTATTTAATAAAAAACTAAAAGAAAGGATAGGTGCAGAGACTCAATGGAAGCTATTCTAACGTATAGAGTGAATTATGTTGTGTTGTGGATAACTGGAATAAAGAACTCTATTTCCATAAGATAAAAGACAGCTTGATTCATATACCGACCAAAGACATAAATACTTATGGATCCAACCCGATGATTAATCATGATCCACCTTTTTAGATATGCATAATATAAAGACTATATACTCTGATATTGATATATGCATTATAATATTCATTTATTTCTATTTGTATACTTCAATTCAAATACTGAATGGACTTAATCTCCTATTGTATATTATGACAAAAATAATAAGTGAATACATTCCGAGAAAAAGATTAATGAATCCCATTTATTCCAGAGTTTGCTAGATCTTTTGAAAAACCAATTAATGGAACGAGAATAAAGAGAGAGTCCCATTCTACATGTCAATACCGACATCAATGAAATTGAGAGTAAGAGGAAAATCCGTCGACTTTAGAAATCGTGAGGGTTCAAGTCCCTCTATCCCCACCTATTGAACTTCCTAGTTATTTATTTGTTAGCAATCATTGAAATTAATTCATTAAATAATATTTACTTTTTCAGAATGGATTCTTTTTCAAGAATGAATCGAAATCAAAAGAATATCTCCTCCCATGTATACTAAAAGTACACAGATCAGATATGACAAGTCAAGTATTAAGTTTAAGTAAGTGTATCTACGATATAACTCATAAAATGATTTTGACATTTACTAGGTTATTCTTTGGAATAATTTTTTGTATTTTCTCTTCCATTTTCATTTATTGACATAGATAAAAACACTTTATCTACGACGATAATGCACCGGAAATCGTCGGGATAGCTCAGTTGGTAGAGCAGAGGACTGAAAATCCTCGTGTCACCAGTTCAAATCTGGTTCCTGACATAAAACTAAAAAAGGTAGCAAATCGTATATAGATTAATACAAATTCATAGAAAGTAGTTAGGATATATAGTCTCATTGACTGGTGTATAGCATAATAAATATTCATCTATTCTATATAAGTATATCAATATACATACAAATTCTTAGTAGAAATAAAAGATAGATGTACACTTATTGTAAAGAACAGAACCCCATTTTTTTTTTATTTTGTTGTTGTTTGTCCATACTTTGCTTTCTCTAACTCAAAAAAAGGAAATCTTCCTCTAAACTTGAAAAACTTCCAATTTTAGAGGAAGTAAAAAAGAATAACAATAATAAAATAACAAAACAAACAGATTACTTTTGAAATCAAGTAAAAATACGATTCTTTTTCTGTTCTGTTTATTATTTTATCTATTACTTTATTATTCTTACTTTTTCGAATAATAATATAGAGTAACCTTTTTGTTTTATTCTTTGGTATGTAGATTATGGAGATGTAGAAAAAAACAATATTTCTTTCTTTTTACTTGGATAAAGCCCAAATAAGGAATTACTACTAATGGAAATTGTGTCATAATAGGATTTTGATTATCCTTCAATGAGCATCTTGTATTTCATAGAAATTGGGGGTAATATAGTCCTTACGTAGAGGCCAACCGATCCAACTTTCAGGCATTATAATACGTTTAAGGCGTGGGTGATTCTCATAAGAAATTCCAAACATATCATAAGATTCACGTTCTTGAAAATCGGCACTTCTCCAAATCCAGAAACTAGACGGGATTTTAGGATTATCCCTTGGAGAAAATATTTTTATGCATACCTCTTCCGGTTTTTCGATACCGTACTGTATTCTCGTCAGATGATAAACACTAGCTAAAAATCCGCCGGGTATTACATCATAGGCACACTGAGAACGTAAATAATTGTACCCATATACATATAAAATAATAGCAATCGAGTCCCAATCCTGAGCTTTTATTTGTAAACTTTCTATTCCTTTATAATCAAAACCCAAAGATCTATGAACCAGTTTATGTTTGACTAACCAATCGGATAAACGAACCTGTTGCATTGTCTTGATTTCTCCTACATTTGTATAAGTATTTCCCTTTTAAAATACAATAAAATTTGTAAAGATTGACTTGTACCTTTTTCTTCTGAACAAATAAATCCTACCTAATTCATTAAAGTGAGATGTTTAATTTTTGGATTAGAAAAGTGTTTCCGAAGATATTTAGGAAATAGAAGATAATATTGAATTAATTGATAAAAAGGATTTCAAGTAAGAGTACTTCGTCGAACAGAAAACTTGTGATTAGTAGTCAAACATCTATTTTTCTGTTGGAATACAGTTTGATCCTCCATTATCTCTCGAGATACCTTTTTACGAAGTTTTATTATAGCATCAATAACTGCCTCTGGTTTAGGTGGACAACCTGGCAAATAGACATCGACAGGAATTAGCTTATCAACTCCCCGAACAGTACTATAAGAATCAGTACTGAACATCCCACCTGTAATAGTACAAGCTCCCATAGCAATGACATATTTTGGTTCAGGCATTTGCTCATATAACCTAACTAAAGAAGGAGCCATTTTCATTGTTACTGTACCAGCGGTCAAAATGAGGTCCGCTTGCCTAGGACTTGATCTTGGAACCAACCCATAACGATCGAAGTCAAAGCGCGAACCTATTAATGAAGCAAATTCAATGAAGCAACAACTGGTACCATAGAGAAGTGGCCATAGACTCGATAGTCTTGACCAATTGGAAAAGTCATTTGATGTAATTGAAATAACAGAACTTGGAGTTGTTTGAGCACGTAATGGAAACTCCATCAAATTCATAACTGTCTCAATGTATTCTTTTCCTTCCTTTTGTGTATTGGATGGATATGTAGTTAAGACCATTCCAAAGCCCCTTTTCGCCATGCATAAATTGAACCAACAATTAAGATAAGCACAAAAATGAAAGCTTCAATAAATACAGATAAACCCAATACATCAAAACTCATTGCCCATGGATAAAGAAAAACTGTTTCAACATCAAAAACAACAAAAACTAAAGCAAACATGTAATAGCGAATTCGGAATTGTAACCAAGCGTCTCCTATGGGTTCTATACCCGATTCATAACTAGACAGCTTTTCTGGTCCTTCACTAATTGGGGATATCAATCCTGAAATAACAAATGCAAAGATAGGGATAACGCTTGATATTATTAGAAATGCCCAGAAAATGTCATATTTGTGAAGCAGAAACATAAAAAGACTCCTATTAATGTGGAATAAGCCGAATTGAACCATTCTATTGAAATTATCATTTTCAATTCCTTACCTTTCTCTAACTAAAAGAATAATTCACTTTACTCAAATCAAAGTGAATAGTGTTTATTTGGTATGGGGCATGTATTCTTTTTTTACTAAGGGATCCCTCCTTATCAAAGGTAATACCCATTTGATCTTTGATTCTTATTGATATTTTTTTTTATCTATATCTATAATGTAGACATACACATAAGGTGTTCTGATACAAATGCAAATGAAGCTCCTCACCTTGTGTTATTTTCGAAATCGATACACATAAAGGTTCTTATCCTTTATTCAAAATAAAAGGGAGAGGGGAAATTCAGTCATGTCATACTAAATAAAATGAGAAATAAATTACTTCAAATATAACTGTATGAGAATCCCATTTGACTACTACTATTCATTTAATCTACCGAATATGAATACTCTTAATACTATTCTAACTGTCTTGTATCTCAAAACTCTAACATTATTGTCTCCTTTATGGATATTATATATATTTAAGATTTCATATTCATATATATCTTATATATATATATTATATTATTATTATATATATTATATATATATGATATGATATTCATATTATTAGGATATTTCCTTTACTTTAGTTTTGTCTATTGTTATCTTAGACAGTGTAATGTATGCCTTTTGGAATAATGATAGAATCCATACATTCTCACTATTGCCTCAGGGTGGGGAATTGGACCAAATCCAATGTATTAGGGCTATACGGATTCGAACCGTAGACCTTCTCGGTAAAACAGGTTGAACTAATTATTATCCAAATAAATTAAGCTGTTTCAAAGACCCAACATGCTTTTTTATTGCATTGGGCTCTTTCATCAACTGATGTAAAGATCAGTTAGTCTACCATATTTTTTATTTACAGAAGTATAATGAACTGGCTCCTTGTACTCCGATTCATTTTTAAATCTAGGAGAAATACCAAAGTGTTTCAAAGAAGGGTTACCTTGACTTGGGTCTGCAACTTATTTTCAATGTGATTTCTCTCGTTCTGTTGCATGTATAATATGCAATAATATGAAACTTCATACACCTCGAAGTTCATAAGACGAAAAGAGGGGTTTTGAGACCCTTATACTCATTATGCCTAGCATTGAATGGACTGGCTATTTACCTTATCAATTAAGATCAAATAAAAGGCAGGTTCTACTCAATTAGACACCAGAATCGGATCGAACCAAATCTTTTGTATTGTCAGGCTATTTTTCTCTTATTCTTTCGAATTCATGGAGTAAGACATTGATTTTGAAATAATATGGCTTATGTTCCTTGCATAATAAGCTCCTTTGAAAAGCATTGGCGCACGTGTAAACGAGGTGCTCTACCTAACTGAGCTATAGCCCTTGGCAGAAAAATCTTAACATATAACAATTTTATTGTCAAGATGGACATTCTCTAATCCTGCACTCTTCAATGATTGGCTTTTTCTTTTTATTTTTATTTTTATTTTAATGGAGTGGGATTGCTTAAAGATAGCATTTGATCTATGATAATAAATCAAAGTGAAAAATATGACTTTGTAGTGTTAAATTACCTACTTAACTCAGTGGTTAGAGTATTGCTTTCATACGGCAGTAGTCATTGGTTCAAATCCAATAGTAGGTAGAACTTATTAGATACCAGTGAATTAACTCCAATATCTAATAAGTTGTTCTACCCATTTTCTTTTTTTACTATACCCCTTATACCGGATCTTACATTGGTGGAAGAACAATGTAGTGTAATTAAAAAAAGGGGGATTACTTATAAAAAAGATGCTTTTTTATTCTTTTTCTGGATTAACTAGTATAGGAGGATATAACATTGACAGCCTCTACTCGTGTTCTAGCTCGTCTAAGAGCTAGATTAGCTTCGATTACTTGTCTTTTACCTTCAGCTTTATGAAAGTTAGCTTCAGCTATTTCAAGAGCTTGTTGAGCTTCTTGCGGATCAATGTCAGTACTCATTTCTGCATCGTTTCCTAAAATGGTGATCTCATTATTACCTATTCTAGCAAAACCTCCCATCAGAGCCACGGTTAACCATTGATGCTTAAGACGTATTCTTAAAAGACCTATATCTACAGCTGTGGCAATAGGAGCGTGGTTTGGTAATACTCCAATTTGTCCATTAATTGTAGATAAAAGGATTTCTTTCACTTCGGAATCGAAAAGAATTCGATTAGGAGTCAGTACACAAAGATTTAAGGTCATTTCTTCAATTTACTCTCCACTTCTAAGTTCATAGCTTTCGCGGTAGCTTCATCAATGTTTCCCACCAAATAAAAAGCCTGTTCTGGTAGACTATCTAGTTCTCCCGAAAGTATTAGTTGAAATCCTCTAATAGTTTCTGCAAGACCAACATATTTTCCCGGAGAGCCAGTAAAGACTTCTGCCACAAAGAAAGGTTGTGATAAGAAACGTTCAATTTTTCGCGCTCGTGCTACAGTTAAACGATCTTCTTCAGATAATTCGTCCAACCCAAGGATAGCTATAATATCCTGAAGTTCTTTGTAACGTTGTAACGTTTCTTTAACTTTTTGCGCAGTTTCATAATGTTCATCGCCAACGATCCGAGGTTGTAACATAGTTGACGTTGAATCTAAAGGATCTACAGCTGGATAAATACCTTTAGCAGCTAATCCTCTTGATAGCACAGTAGTAGCATCTAAATGTGCAAATGTTGTTGCGGGAGCAGGGTCGGTCAAATCATCCGCAGGTACATAAACTGCTTGGATTGAAGTGATAGATCCCTTTTTGGTAGAAGTAATTCTTTCTTGCAAAGAACCCATTTCTGTACTAAGGGTAGGTTGATACCCCACTGCAGAAGGCATTCTTCCTAATAAGGCCGATACTTCAGACCCTGCTTGGACAAAACGAAAGATATTATCGATGAATAGAAGAACATCTTGTTCATTAACATCTCGGAAATATTCTGCCATAGTTAGGGCAGTAAAACCAACTCTCATACGAGCTCCTGGTGGTTCATTCATTTGGCCATAGACTAGAGCCACTTTTGATTCTGCCAAATTTTGTTCATTAATCACTCCAGATTCTTTCATTTCCTTGTAAAGATCATTTCCTTCACGAGTACGCTCCCCGACTCCACCAAATACGGATACCCCTCCATGAGCTTTTGCAATGTTGTTGATCAATTCCATGATCAGTACTGTTTTACCTACTCCGGCTCCCCCAAATAACCCAATTTTTCCCCCACGTCGATAAGGAGCTAAAAGATCGACTACTTTAATTCCCGTTTCAAAGATGGATAATCTTGTATCTAACTGTATAAAGTCGGGTGCTGATCTATGAATAGGTGATGTTGCACTAGGATCTACAGGACCAAAATTATCAATCGGGTCCCCAAGTACGTTGAAAATTCGTCCGAGAGTGGCTCCGCCGACGGGAACACTTAGAGGAGATCCCGTGTCAATCACTTCCATCCCTCGCGTCAACCCATCTGTAGCACTCATAGCTACAGCCCTAACTCGATTATTTCCTAATAATTGTTGCACTTCACAAGTCACATTAATTTTCTGATCAGTAGTGTCTCGACCCTTAACTACCAAAGCATTATAAATATTAGGCATTTTACCGGGGGGAAAGACAACATCTAGCACTGGTCCAATAATTTGTGCTATACGCCCTATGCCCTTTTCTTCCATTTTTGAAAACGTAGAACTAGAAGTTGTAGGATTTGTTCTCATAATTACAATATGTTAATTATAATAAAAATAAATTCATTGGAATATATCCAAGTGGATTTTCCTTTTATTTTATATTTTGTACCATATAAATAAGATCAATCTAATTACATATAACAGAAATGTCCAATAGCAAGTTTATCAGTTAATTAAATAATAAATAAATAGAGAATCACACTTGCTTGAGTTAGTATATTGTCTAACCGAAATCCATTCAAGATGGAATCATTTACTCATCTAATAAGTCAATTGGACAGTTTAGCGAATATCAATATATATATATGCTTTTCATAAAATAAGTTCAAGTAGATGAAATCCTTAGTCCAATGTGCTCTTTCTCCATCATTTTCATGATTAAAATATGGAATGTAAATTTATTTAAATCCGAACCTTATAATGAATCTCCATAATGGATTGTTTAGTTTGATCTGATTGGTTATTCTTTTTTCATAAGTGTTCCCTTTTTATACCCCTTTGCAGTTTATTATACCTATTCTCCTATCTAGGAGTTAGGTATATATACGACATATAGTAATTAATATTACTGTCAAGCGAGAGTTTTCTCAACAGTTATGACTTAAATTTACAAAAAAAATATTCAACATAAAAAGTAACCTATTTTCAATTGGGTTGCATTATCCATATAAAAGAATATACAATAATATATGTATTGAAGGAATAATCATAATAATGAATAAAACACATGATATGGTCTAAGAAAATTAATGCAATTTTTCTAATGTAAAGGTTGTTGATAATTTGAATATTGATAATATGAATGTTTCAAAGGTTTTATTTACAACTAATATATATCGAGTCGACCTTGTCGTTGTGAGAATTGTAAATTAATTAGTTTTAGGGAGGGATTTATGTCACCACAAACAGAGACTAAAGCAAGTGCTGGATTTAAAGCTGGTGTTAAAGATTACAAATTGACTTATTATACTCCTGAATACGAAACCAAGGATACAGATATCTTGGCAGCATTTCGAGTAACCCCTCAACCCGGCGTTCCTGCTGAAGAAGCGGGCGCTGCGGTAGCTGCCGAATCCTCTACTGGTACATGGACAACTGTTTGGACTGATGGACTTACCAGCCTTGATCGTTACAAAGGACGATGCTATCACTTAGAGCCTGTTGTTGGGGAAGAAAATCAATATATTGCTTATATAGCTTATCCTTTAGACCTTTTTGAAGAAGGCTCTGTTACGAATATGTTTACTTCTATTGTGGGTAATGTATTTGGTTTCAAAGCTTTACGAGCTCTACGTTTAGAAGATTTACGAATCCCTCCTGCTTATTCAAAAACTTTCCAAGGTCCACCTCACGGTATCCAAGTAGAAAGAGATAAGTTGAATAAATATGGTCGCCCCCTATTGGGATGTACTATTAAACCAAAATTGGGATTATCTGCAAAGAACTATGGTAGAGCTGTTTATGAATGTTTACGCGGTGGACTTGATTTTACCAAAGATGATGAAAACGTAAACTCACAACCATTTATGCGTTGGAGAGACCGTTTCTTATTTTGTGCCGAAGCCCTTTATAAAGCGCAGGCCGAAACAGGTGAAATAAAAGGGCACTACTTGAATGCTACTGCGGGTACATCTGAGGAAATGATCAAAAGGGCTGTATTTGCCAGAGAGTTGGGAGTTCCTATTGTCATGCATGATTACATAACTGGGGGATTTACTGCAAATACTAGTTTAGCTCATTATTGCCGCGACAATGGCCTACTTCTTCACATCCATCGGGCAATGCATGCAGTTATTGATAGACAGAAGAATCATGGTATGCATTTTCGTGTACTAGCTAAAGCATTACGTATGTCTGGGGGAGATCATATTCACGCCGGTACAGTAGTAGGTAAACTGGAAGGGGAACGTGAGATGACTTTGGGTTTTGTTGATTTATTACGTGACGATTTTATTGAAAAAGACCGCGCTCGCGGTATATTTTTCACTCAAGATTGGGTTTCCATGCCTGGCGTTATACCCGTGGCTTCGGGGGGTATTCATGTTTGGCATATGCCCGCTCTGACCGAAATCTTTCGGGATGATTCAGTACTACAGTTTGGTGGAGGAACTTTAGGGCACCCTTGGGGAAATGCGCCTGGGGCAGCAGCTAATCGAGTGGCTTTAGAGGCGTGTGTACAAGCTCGTAATGAAGGACGTGATCTTGCTCGCGAAGGTAATGAAATTATCCGTGAAGCTTGCAAATGGAGTCCCGAATTAGCCGCTGCTTGTGAAGTATGGAAAGCAATAAAATTTGAGTTTGAACCGGTGGATAAGCTAGATCTAACAAAATAAAATAGAAAGATAAAAATAAAAAATAAATGTATATTCTTTAGTCATTCTCCTTTGTTCTTCTAATGGATTGCAGTGAACCCCTGCCCAATCTTTTTTTCATAAAAGATTGGGCAGAATGCAATATCCAATAAAGAAGAAATTCACATTATACTTATCTACATATTTTTGCGATATGTAGATATCTTTGATCATATTCATATATACAACTACTAGATATAATTTATATCTAATTGATTGATTGTATCAATTCCCAATACATTGAAGTTGAAGACTAACTAATTCCAAATTTTTACTTTGTATTATCTTTATTATTGTATCCATAATTCATTCTATGGATTCTGAGGACTAGTAGTGGTGGAGCTTTTGATATCTCTAAGTTTAAAGCTTTAAAGCTAAAATACCAATTCTTTTTATCTACTTTACTGATCTTATATATTGTCTTTTTCGTTCCATATGAAAATATGAAAACGATCGAATGACTATTCATCTATGGTATTTTCAGAAAATAGGGAGTCGGCAAACCTTATGGAAAAACAATGGTTCAATCCAATGTTGTCTAACAAAAATTGTAAAAAACATCAATGTGGTCCAAAAGAAATTCTTCGGGTTATTGGACATACCGATGGAGTTAAAGAACCCTTTAGAAATGATCAAAAGAACAATTTGAGTTTTAGTTATCATTTTCATAATGTGGAGTATTTATTTACTATCAGTAATATTTGGAAGTTTCTTTCTGATGATGCTTTTTTAGTTAGGGATAGGAATGATGATAGTTATTCTTTATATTGTGATATTGAAAATAATATTTTTGAGATTGACAAGCATAGTTCTTTGATAAGTAAATTAACCAAGATTTTTCCTAGTTTTTCCATTTTAAATAAGGGATCTATGAGAAACAATCAAAACTATTGGCATTCTATCTATGATACTGAATCGGGTTTGAATAATCATCTTCATAGTTGCATTGATAGTTATCTTCGTTTTGAGTTAAGTATTAATCATCCTCTTTACAGTGGTAAGGACAGTCACCCTAACTTATATAGTGTCATTTGGAATAGTTTCTTTTGTACTGACACTATAAATGATAATGAAAATTCTAGTACAAGAACTAGTAGTAATGGCAATGATTTTGATAGAAATAAAAAATACAGACATTTATGGATTCAATGTGAAAATTGTTATGGATTAAATTATAAAAAATTGTTTATGTCCAAAATGAACATTTGTGAACAGTGTGGATATTATTTGAAAATGAGTAGCTCAGATCGAATTGAATTTTTGATTGATCCAGGTACTTGGGATCCTTTAGATGAGGATATGATCTCTATGGACCCCATTGAATTTCATTCCGAAGAGGAACCTTATAGAGATCGTATAGATTATTATCAAAGAGCAACAGGGCTAACTGAAGCTATTCAAACGGGTCTCGGTCAACTAAATGGTATTCCACTAGCAATTGGAGTTATGGATTTTCAATTCATGGGAGGTAGTATGGGATCCGTAGTAGGGGAAAAAATCACTCGTTTGATTGAATATGCTACTAATCAATCTTTACCTCTTATTATTGTGTGTGCTTCCGGAGGAGCACGCATGCAAGAAGGAAGTTTAAGCTTGATACAAATGGCTAAAATATCTGCTGCTTTATATGATTATCAAGCAACTAAAAAGTTATTTTATGTATCAATCCTTACATCTCCTACAACGGGAGGTGTAACCGCAAGTTTTGGTATGTTGGGGGATGTTATTGTGACTGAACCTAATGCATACATTGCATTTGCAGGTAAAAGAGTAATTGAACAAACTTTGAATAAGACAGTCCCTGACGGTTCACAAGCTGCTGAGCACTTATTCCATAAAGGGTTATTTGACCTAATCATACCACGTAATCTCTTAAAAGGTGCTTTGAATGAGTTATTGGAGCTCCATGGGTTTTTTGCTTGAATCAATATTCAATAGTGTAGTCACTGGTACAGTAAAAGTATAGTAATAGTAGTACTATATTCAATCATCCTATTTTTATTATAGTAAATATAATATTCAATAAGAAAAATAGTTAGTTTTAGTTACTTGTTATAAACAAAATAGGAATGATCCATTATCCAAATATAGAAAGATACATAACAAATCTAATATATAATAAATAATAATAGTAATATAAAAAGAATCATATCAATAAAATACTCTATAAATATTTAAATAGATATAAATAATATGGTATATGTTATATTCTATATAAGAATAATAAGATTAATATAATATAATAATATAATAATATATAGAATAAAATATAGAATATAGACTTATACGATAAATGTATTCTTATATGATTTTCTTCGTATTCATACTAGAATAGTATAGACTACTATGTCATTTATTATTTATATTGAATTGATACAAAATAACAATATATTCAAATGGAAGAATAGGAAAAAATAAGGATTTTTCTAATAAATACAAATATCTAAATCAAAATAGGAAATTGGAATCGAGGCAAATATATATATGACAGATCTTAACTTACCTTCTATTTTCGTGCCTTTAGTAGGTTTAGTATTTCCGGCAATTGCAATGTCTTCTTTATTTCTTTATGTCCAACAAAATAAGATTGTTTAGACCGCATGTCATGAACACAAAATAGGATTTATCCTTTTATTTATATAAAAATAAAAAGAATTTATTTATTGTGATCTGATCAAAGATGTATCGTTCTTTACACACAAAAGAAAAAATGAGGTTCTGCATGCATACATGGTATCTGCTTTGCGTAAATATATGTACCTTCGTAGAATTAAAGATATGATATATATTGTGTATATGATAAAAGAGTAAAACTTATCGACAAATACCTTAAATACCTTTTTTAGAAAGTCAATGTATCTAACCAATTCAACGGATTATTCTACATTAGATGAATCCACATGTCATGCCAATAATGCTTAGTTAATGAAATCTATTTATTGAACTAGTGAAAAAGACAAAGAAAGATAAAGTCAAGGTTACAAAGTTATTTAGGGTTTTCTATAAATTGCAATCGCATAGAACTAAACTAGATTTATTAGAATATGAATTGGCGATCAGAATCTATATGGGTAGAACTTATAAAGGGTTCACGAAAAACAAGCAATTTTTTTTGGTCCTGTCTTATTTTTATGGGTTCACTAGGATTTTTAGTGGTTGGAACTTCCAGTTATCTTGGTAAGAATTGGATATCTTTATTTCCTTCTCCACAAATTCTTTTTTTTCCACAAGGTATCGTGATGTCTTTCTATGGAATCGCCGGTTTATTTATAAGTTCCTATTTGTGGTGCATACTTTTTTGGAATGTAGGTAGTGGTTATGACCTTTTCAATAGAAAAGAAGGAATAGTGTGCATTTTCCGTTGGGGCTTTCCTGGACGAAATCGGCGCATCTTCCTTCGCTTTCTGATTAGAGATATTCAATCAATCCGAATTCGGGTTCAAGAGGGTCCTTATCCCCGTCGTGTCCTTTATATAGACATCAAAGGTCAAGGTGTCATCCCCTTAACTCGTATTGATGATCATTTTTTGACTCCACGAGAAATTGAAAATAAAGCTGCTGAATTGGCCTATTTCTTACGTGTACCAATTGAAGTCTTTTGAAATGAATTGAAAAAAAAATAAATGAATAAAAAAAGAGAAACATTATAGTAAAAAACCATTTATAATTCAATGTTTTTTATTTTTCATTTTGTTAATTTTTATTTTACTCCTCTTATTATGGATAAGGAGGTGATTCAACTCACCTAAAATAAAATCTAAAAACCCGAAAGTTTCGGAATAACTAGAATTATATTTATATTATATATTATTATATTATAATAATCATTATTATTTATAACTACAAATAGTTAGGTATACTAAATCGAATAATAGTGGTTGGGTATACTATAATATAGATTAGGTAGGAATCTATAACAAAAGGATTTCCTACTTATTTTTATACAGATTTTTATTTAAAGTAAGTAAAGTGTTAGTATATCCAAGATCCAATATATATATCAATTGAAAAGAACCTTTTGGATCTTCATAATCCTTATTCAATTTGCCTCTATTTTATATTCTTTCTATAGATCCACTAAAATAAATGGCATTTTTACACAAAAGGGTAAATAAATAATGAGTTAAATGCTCTGTTATTCATTCATCAATTCAAAGAAATTATAGAATCAAACCGGTTCATTACCAATTTCATTTATCCATTTTTACAGAGAAAAATGACAAAAAAGAGAGTATTGGCTTCTTTCCCATATCTTGCATCTATAGTACTTTTACCCTGGTGGGTCTCTCTATCATTTACTACATATTTTGAACTTTTGGTTACTAATTGGTTAAATACCAACCAATCAGAAACTTTCTTAAATGAGATTAAAGAGAAGGACATCCTAAAGATATTTATAGAATTAGAGGAACTGTTCCTGTTGGACGAGATGATAAAGGAATACCCAGAAATCCATATAGAAAAACTTCGTAGAGTAATACATAAGCAAACCATTCAATTGGTCAGAAAGCACAATGAATCTAATCTCCATATACTTTTACATCTATTGACAAATGTAATCTGTTTCGCGATTCTAACTGGTTATTTTCTTTTTGGTAATGAGAAACTTGTTGTTCTTAATTCTTGGGTTCAAGAATTTTTGTATAACTTAAGTGATACCATAAAGGCTTTTTCTATTCTTTTAATTACTGATTTATGGATTGGATTTCATTCGACCCATAGTTGGGAATTACTCATTGGTTCATTTTACAACGATTTTGGATTGGATCATAATGATCCAATTATATCTAGCCTTGTTTCCACTTTTCCAGTAATTTTAGATACAATTGTGAAATATTGGATCTTTCATTATTTGAATCATGTATCTCCTTCACTTGTAGTCATTTATCATTCCATGAATGAATGAAGGATAAGTTTCGTTTATACCCCGATATCGTGACGAATTCTTCAACTTTTATTTGAGAAATCCAATCTTTGCTATATTACTGGGATTTTTGCTATTTCTACTTGTTCAAGATATTCATCTTACCATTATATTACAACTAAACCCTTTCTAAACTATTTACAGTACAATGCAGATTTGTAGATAGGAAACGATATTAACTCCCTATCTAATTTATTGTAGAAATGTCAGTATCCATAATTGGACATGCAAAATAGAAATCATTTTTATTGGGTAAAAGAACAGATAGCGCGATCCTTTTCTGTATTGATCATGATATACTTAATCACTGTGGCATCGATTGCAAATGCATATCCCATTTTTGCACAGCAAGGTTATGAAAACCCGCGGGAAGCAACTGGGAGAATTGTGTGTGCCAATTGCCATTTAGCTAATAAGCCCGTGGATATTGAAGTTCCACAAGCGGTGCTTCCTGATACTGTATTTGAAGCAGTTGTTCAAATTCCTTATGATATGCAATTGAAACAAGTTCTTGCTAATGGTAAAAAAGGGGGTTTGAATGTGGGTGCTGTTCTTATCTTACCCGAAGGATTTGAATTAGCTCCTCCCGATCGTATTTCTCCTGAGTTAAAAGAAAAGATAGGAAATCTTTCTTTTCAGAGTTATCGTCCCAATAAAAAAAATATTATTGTGATAGGTCCTGTTCCCGGTCAGAAATATAGTGAGATTGTCTTTCCGATTCTTTCCCCAGACCCTGCTACAAAGAAAGATATTCATTTTTTAAAATATCCAATATATGTAGGGGGGAATAGGGGAAGGGGACAGGTTTATCCTGATGGGAGCAAGAGTAATAATACAGTCTATAATGCTACCTCAACGGGTATAGTAAGCAAAATAGTGCGTAAAGAAAAAGGGGGATATGAAATCACAATAGTGGATGGATTGGATGAACGTCAAGTGGTTGATATTATACCGTCAGGTCCAGAACTTCTTGTTTCCGAGGGTGAATCCATTAAGCTTGATCAACCATTAACAAGTAATCCAAATGTAGGAGGATTTGGTCAAGGAGATGCTGAAATCGTTCTTCAAGATCCATTACGCGTCCAAGGCCTTTTATTATTCTTTGCATCTGTTATTTTGGCACAAGTTTTTTTGGTTCTCAAAAAGAAACAGTTTGAAAAGGTTCAGTTGTACGAATTGAATTTTTAGGTTTATAATCAAGTTAGGAATCGGTGCTGATTTATTGTCGATCGAAACAACTATGTATATGTATGATCAAGAAATTCTGTAAATCTGTTTTTATTAGAGTAGATCTACAAATACATAAGAAAATGAGATATCAAATAATTGCAGAGAAAAAGAAGAGAAAAATGAAAGGAATGAATCCTTTTAGGAGAAATCTCGTATCTTCCTAATCCTTTATTCGGCACAAAAAAAGGGGACTTTTTTTGTGCCTATTTTTCTTCTATTCATTTTATATTAAACAGGTAATCGTATGGTCATTCTTTTTTTAGTTTGATCAGAATTCCTTTGTTTGTCCATTACTCTTTCTTAATTCTTAATTGTCAAACAAAGGTAAAATAGGATGAGTAGCATTTTTTTTGAACAAATAATAATTTTTGAACATTCGATTCGAGCAAAGATTCTGTTTTGTCGTTTCTCAACAAACCAGAATCTTTTGATTAGGTTAATTGGATAACTAATTCTTTTGTAAATTAGTAATTATAAATAGATTCGGGTTTTTTCATAAGAATAATAACTCCGTTCCGCGGGCCCAGGCTCTTTCCATTATAATTTGGTAATGGAAAAGGAGAGCAAAGACCCGCTAAATGATTACTTTTTAATGTTTATAATCTGGGCCATCTTACTACTATAAAGATGAACCTAACCCAGAATATGAACCGTAAAAGAAAACACCTATTAAACCGATTACAAGAATACCAGTTACAGTACCTATCAGCCAAAGGGGAATCCTTCCAGTAGTATCGGCCATTTTCCCTACTTTCCTCCACATTTGATCGAGTAGTCATGCTAAAGACAAAAACAGTCATAAATAATTATGAGGATGGTATCTTTCCGAATGGGATAATAGAATTTCTACGATTGTTTTCTCTCAATTAAAAAAATAATTGGAAAATAAAACGGCAAGTACAAAAATGAGTAATAAACCCCAGTATAGACTGGTACGATTCAATTCCACATTTTGTTCATTCGGATTGGATTGTGTCATAGCTCTATAATTCTATAATTGGAATTAGGTTTATCGTTGGATGAACTGCATTGCTGATATTGACCCCAAAAAAGAAACGGTAGGTACAGCTAATCCGTGAACAGCTAGCCATCGTACTGTAAAAATGGGATAGGTTCGATCTATGGTCATTCAAGGCCTCCTAAAAAGATCTGCTAAATTCATCGAGTTGTTCCAAAGAATCAAAACGGCCAGTTATTAATGGAATTCCTTGTCGACTTTCCGTGAAATATTCATTTGGCCGAGGACTTCCAAACACGTCGTAAGCTAAACCTGTACTGACAAATAACCAACCCGCAATGAATAGGGAAGGTATAGTAATACTGTGAATAACCCAATAGCGAATACTAGTAATAATATCAGCAAAAGAACGTTCTCCCGTGCTTCCAGACATGCTGAGCTCCACTAATTTTTTTACATTCGAAGAGAGGAATTGATTCAGTTAAAGATGGGATCAGTAAATAGAAAATTTACTAACCTCTTTGTGAGATCGTCCATTTTGTACCAAAGGTGTTTGTGAGTATATCGAATTAGTATAACTATCCTTCCTCTGGCACAGCAACGCATTTTTGACCGATACCAATATGTTGCACAATTCTTTGTTTTTCATCTTTTGTTATGGCTAAACTCAGTAGATCGATAGAAAGATAAATAAGGATTTCTTTGATTGGTTTGAAAATCCTTCTTTCATTCCATTTGAATATATTGTTAAAAAAGAAATCCTTTAGCATTAGGGGTTTTGCATAAATTTTAAAAAAAGAGTGAGATTTCATTAGTTCATTAGATATAATTGGAAATCTATGTATTTCCCTTTGGTTAAATGCATTTTAAGTTAACGAATGAAGTAATTCAATTGCCTAATTACTTCATTTCCTAGTATACTGAATGCAATAAGTTTAACTAATTCATCAGATCATTTGTTTCAATAAATGGACTAAACGGCTTCCATAAAGATGGAGGTGATTCTAAATTATTTGACTTTTACAATTTATTTTGTAAATTTCTTTTTTATTTTTAATTGTGTACAAGATTGGTTAATGTAACAGCCAATGAATCCTTTTCGTCTATGGTATTGTATTTTTTTATGGAAGCCCATATAGGAATCAATAGGAATCATTTATCTTTCATTTGAAATAAACTAATTAAATTACTGGAATTATTCATATTAACGCAAACAAGGAAGGAAACTTTCGCTTAGGTAAGTGTTTTATTAACATATGTAATGAAAATTTATCCCCTGTCATTTTCATGCTTACTATAACTAGTTATTTTGGGTTTTTACTAGCTGCTTTAACTATAACCTTAATTCTCTTTATTGGTTTAAACAAAATAAGATTTATTTGAAATCGAAATGAATTGAATGAAGAATTCCAAACAATTTTTCTATAGAATTCTATTTGAACTTTTCTGAGTTATTGAAATTAACCAATAATTCATATTAATATGTAGGTATAGATAGATTTTACCCTTTTTACCCTTGGGACAAACCAAAATGATTGAAGTTTTTCTATTTGGAATCGTCTTAGGCCTTATTCCTATTACTTTAGCAGGATTATTTGTTACTGCCTATTTACAATACAAACGTGGTGATCAGTTGGATCTTTAGTTGAGTAATATTTATTTTGTTGGATTGACTTATTCTCCGTAGTAAGTCCAATTATGGTCGCAATTCTACTATTTTTAGTAAGTTCTTTGTTATGTTATTTTTGATTCGATATCAAATAGACGGAATCACGCTCTGTAGGATTTGAACCTACGACATCGGGTTTTGGAGACCCGCGTTCTACCAAACTGAACTAAGAGCGCTTGCAAAAGAAATGAATCCAACTGTATTTCACGTAGAGTATCAAAAAAAGAAAAGAGAATCTTCCATGGAAATGGATCATAATGACTTCCTTGTTACTCCTCATAAGAGTAAGTAGCAATAGGTAGGGATGACAGGATTTGAACCCGTGACATTTTGTACCCAAAACAAACGCGCTACCAAGCTGCGCTACATCCCTTTTAATCCATTTTGTACAGTGGCATTATACAAAATCCTTTGACTGTTTTCTAGATCGTTCTTTTTTGATTAATTCTTTTTATTTATATACAATACTTTTTGCGGTTTGACCCAATTAAAGAAGGGAGTGATATACATCCAAAATCCAATCTAGTATTGAAAAGCAAAAGAGAAATTATTGTCTATTGGATTGAGTATCTTTTTTATTTTCAGGGAGAAGAGCTCCTAGGGATTTAGTGTTTCATTCATTGTACATTACATATAGATTTTATTGAATAATTCCAAGTACAAATAAAAAAAGGATCTTGAACTACAACAACTGACGATATATGTATTTGAATTTGAATAAAGAAAGGAGGATTTTCAATGCGAGATATAAAAACATATCTTTCCGTAGCACCCGTGCTAAGTACTCTATGGTTTGGGGTCTTGGCAGGCCTATTGATAGAAATTAATCGTTTATTCCCAGATGCCTTGTTTTTTCCTTTTTTTTCATTCTAGTTTAAAATGAAACTAAACTAATTGATAGTGAAAAAATTTAGTTAGAACAAATTGTATTACTTATTTATTTATCCATTTTGTATGATGGAATGGAAACCCCAATTCATTACAAATGACTTTTGATAATTTCATTTAGTATATTCTTTTTTTTATTTTGATTGTTTGAGTGGATTAGCTAATTGGGATTGATTTCATTTTACTTTTTTTTTCAAAATCCTATTTTATTAATTAGATAATGACTTTATATATTATTTATATATTATATTAATATTATTATATAAAAAATGAAAGTAAACTATATTTTATATTTATATTTATAAATGCGATTAGTAATTTGAATTATGATTTTTCTATGGAATTTAAATCAAAATGGAAGAGTTACGGCAAATAAGTCAAAAGTTTAAAGGAGGTTTATGGCCAAGGGGAAGGGTGTTAGAGTCCGAGTTATGTTAGAATGTACTGGTTGTGCTCAAAAAGATTTCAATCTCAAAAAGGCATCGCCGGGTATTTCTAGATATATTACTCAAAAGAATCGCCACAAAACACCTAGTCGATTAGAATTGAAAAAATTCTGTCGTTATTGTAACAAGCATACAATTCATGGAGAAATCAAGAAATAGATCAATGTAAATGCCTAGCATCATGTATTCGATGCTTCAAAAAAGAACAGAACTAATACTAATATATTAACTAAAGGGTAAGCACTAATCAATTCATAAAATGAATAATGAATAAAGATTAATAAAAATAATGAATAAAAAATAAAAATAAAAAAAGAGAGCTTATTTCAGTTGGATCTGAAATGATAATAAAAATGAAGGTAAGTAAGATATTTTAAGAGATAAGGAAGAACCTATGGATAAATACAAGCAACCTTTTCGTAAATACAAAAGATCTTTGCGTAGGCGTTTACCCCCTATTGGAGCAGGGGATCAAATCGATTATAGAAACATGAGTTTAATTAGTCGATTTATTAGTGAACAAGGAAAAATATTATCTCGACGAATAAATAAATTAACCTTGAAACAACAACGATTAATTACTATTGCTATCAAACAAGCTCGTATCTTATCCTTATTACCTTTCCTTAATAATGATAAACAATTTGAGAGAGTTGAGTCGACTTCAAGAATTACTAGTTCTCGAACCAGAAAGAAATAGGTAATTCTCTAATTCGAATTGCCTAAAGATTTCAATTATTCCGATTAGAATTACATTTCACTGTTTATTTTTTTTTTGAAAAATGTTCGTTCATTTATACTAAATACTAATTATATTAATAGTAATTACATTAATAGGAATTTCTTTTTATTCGATTCTTTCTATTTCCCGGAGTTCCGTCTCCGGGGAATTCCGTTTCAATCATTCCTGTCTGTCTATTATACTTGACAATCTAATCCCTTATTGGATGATCTTATTTGAAATCATGTAAAGACAATTCTTATTGGATATAGCAATTTGCGCAAGTATTTTTCGATTAATAAGCAATTGCTTTTTATACAGATTGTTTATAAACCTACTATAACTATGGAATACCCTATTTTCACGAATTACTGCATTTATCCGAGTAATCCATAAACGGCGAAAATCTCTCTTTTGCCTACCTCTATCTCTATGAGATGAAACCAAAGCTCTCATTTTCTGTTGAGTAATCGTTCGAGTCAGTCTTGAATGAGCCCCTCTAAAAGTTGATGCAAATAAACGAATTTTTGTTCGACGTCTCCGAGCTGTATATCCTCGTTTAACTCTGGTCATTGAAGAAGATTGAACCTTAATGAATAACTAATTGACTCTTCTTTTTTCAGTTATTCTTTTTTTCTTACCCATTAATAACAAAACGGATTTTTCCAATGTATAAAATAGTAATTCCAATGGCTTTTCTTTTGCTACTATAACTTTCCCAACCACATTTCTTTTTGATTCCACTTATTTAAGTTCAGTTATTGATTATTTCATCTGGAAATACAAAAGGAGAATGGAATGGTACTAAAAAAATAGCGGGTTCCTTCGTTTCTATGGCTACTTCTTAAACGGTAAGGTCCTCTCTATACACCGGAGCTCCGCTTTTACAATTTTGTTAAATGGTATTGTGAACTTGCATAGTTCACAGGATTTTGCTCTACCTATTTATTATACAGTAATCAATCTTTTCACAATAAATAAGAGTTTTTGTACAGTGACGGCATTTTTTTAGGAAAGTTGGCTAGGTAGCTGACCCTCTAAATCCGTTCTTGCAAGAAAGCCCTTTCACTCTTTCTTAGTACTAGTTAATCCGCTTAATGGATAACTATTTGCTACCAATGGTAATTATTGCACTAGGATAAACCATAAATTCAATATATCATATAATCCATTCCATATGTATATCACAGAGATCTGTGATCCTACGGATTATCCTATTATTACTTTGTATTTTATTTATATTTGTAAATGTAAAAAGATCTTTTCGGACTTATAATATTATCTGAACGAGTCGCCCATACACCCTAGTACATGTTCCTCTACGCTGAGGACATCCTTGAAGAGCAGGAGATTTTGTAACATTTCTTATTGGCTGTCTTGCGTTTCTAATAAGCTGTTTAATAGTTGGCATATCTGATGTATATATATATAATAAAATAAAAGTGGATTGGTTTAGATCGATCTTAACCTGATCTTTAGGGATTCCATCGTAATTTAAATAAAAATGGGATTATGGTTTGAAATCGATTTATACTTCATTATTTTCATCTGCTATAAGATCGACAATTCCGTGAGCTTGGGCTTCTGTTGCTGACATAAAAATATCCCTTTCCATGTCTTCGGATATTAACCATAAGGGTTTGCCCGTTCTTTGTACATAAATCTTTGTAAGGGTTTCACGAAGTTTGAGTAGTTCTTCCGCTTCCAAGAAAAAATCGCCTGTTTGTGCTTCATAAAATGAACTAGCAGGTTGGTGAATCATAACCCTAATTTATTTATATAATAGCATGAACGGTTCTTTGGTAAAAAAAAGAATACAAAAATCCAAAGAAAGTAAACGAATGAAATTCAATTAAACAACCGTACGTGCATCTTTTGTTCATTGCATACGGCTCTGCAATGGAATGGATTTTTGTCTCTTATTTTATTCTTAATATTAATCTGAAAAAACCCATTTGATCCAAATTTGTAAATGATCCACTTACCACCCTTTTTTTCATAAATATAAATAATCGAATCAAAATACTATGAGGGTTCAATTACTATATATTTATATATCTTTTATCTTGTCTTCTATTTAGCAATCCCAAAGTGTCTTTATAATATAATATAATCCAATTCAATAAAGAAAAAGAGGAATCCTTTGTTTTATCAAAAATTCTTTGGATGTGAAAAAAAGAAAAAGAAATTTTTGTGACGCTATAATTTCCGACATAACGGATTAAACAAAAAAGAATCCTTTTTCCTACTACTGGTTCAATATAACATTGTATTTTAGAAAAGAACAATAATGCGTAGTGTTTTTTTTATTTTGTTCATATCGAACTCGGATTGCCATGCTATTATTACTTATTCTTCTATTTATAATCAATGTGGCGAAGGCATAGTTTTCTTTTTCTTTTACTATTTAAAATAAAAACTCATTGACGCCAAGCGTGAGGAAATGCTAGACGTTTGGTAATTTCTCCTCCAACTAGAACGAAAGATCCCATTGACGCGGCTAATCCTATGCATATTGTATGTACATCAGGTGGAACAAATTGCATAGTATCATAAACGGCTATCCCAGGTATTACCCATCCGCCGGGGGAGTTTATAAACAAATAAAGGTCTTTGGTTTCATCTTCTAAACTGAGATATACCATGAGACCTACAAGTTGATTAGAAATCTCGTTATCGACTTCTTGTCCTAAAAAAAGTAATCTTTCTCGATAAAGTCGGTTGATTAGGAAAAATTGTATCCTTTGCGAGAACCCTACATGCATTTTTTAATGCATAAAGTTCAAAAAAATGGCGAAAAAAATAATCAATGTGTTGATTCTAGTTTTATTTCTTTTTTCCGTAACGCTAACGCAACAGTCATGCAATTTTTCTAGCATATAGCATTCAATAATCCAATTAGAGACGTTTTTGACTCTTTGAACTATAAAAAAAGAATTTAATGAACTTATTCCATTAACGTTTCATTGATGCATTGTTTCATCGAAATGAAAATCCCGATGGTATTTTCTTGTTTCTGCATTGGTCCCTTTCTTTTTTTAGGTTTACGGTCTACTTCGGGAAAATGAAAATATCTGTTAAAATGGGATTTGCACATATAGGGAAAATCCTCTGAGTACCATCTTTTTGTTTTAATTTATCTTTTGTTTTTTCATTTATTTCCTTTACCGATCAGATTAGTTGATATATTCAAAATACTATTTATTCTATTGGTAGGCAAGTTTTGATCATTACTATACTATAGTAAGTATAATAATTTTTGATGATACAAGTGGTAATCGGATATATAACATATATTATCCTTTTTTTACAAATCTGGTATTTTCTAAACGAAGCCTGGATACTTTATCAATCCAAGGAAACCATCAATTGGAATTGGTATAAATTCAAAACAGGGATCCCCATATAAATGGATTTCATTGCACTTCACGCTCATAAAGATGGATTCAATGAATATTTCTTCGGTGAAATTGAAGATATCTCTATTGAGAGAAAACGGGTAAATCCCATAAGACCCAATATGCCTGACAAGTCGCATTATATGTCAACCCAAGCTGCATCTTCCTCTCCAGGACTCCGAAAAGGTACTTTTGGAACACCAATGGGCATAAAATGAAATGAAAGAAAAAATAAATAATATACTTTACTTTAATATGGAAACGTAATAATTAATTAACAAATTATAAAATGTGACATTGTAAAAATAATAAGGATAAGGGGGTGTTTATTGTCTTTATTCTTTTTTCTTTATTTGATTGTTGTTCTTGTATCCTATTTGTTTGATACAGAGATTGAGAAGTTTATAAATAAACTGAATCACAAATAGAACAAAAAGGGTCACAAACGTTTTATGCAAAGGATTTCCCATTGCATATTGAGACTGATCGGGTATAAAATAAATCTGCTTATGTTTGTTCTTATGAATCCAATTGTTCCATTAATTAACTCTTTTTTATATAGAATTCACGGTAAGGGTTAGTTATTTAGTATATAACTATAGGATTTACAATGTGATAAAATCAATTGATGTCTATTTATAGGGGTATTTCCATGGGGTTGCCTTGGTATCGTGTTCATACTGTTGTATTGAATGATCCCGGTCGATTGATTGCTGTTCATATAATGCATACAGCTTTAGTTTCAGGTTGGGCTGGTTCGATGGCTTTATATGAATTAGCGGTTTTTGATCCTTCGGACCCCATTCTTGATCCAATGTGGAGACAGGGTATGTTTGTTATACCCTTCATGACTCGTTTAGGAATAACCAATTCTTGGGGTGGGTGGAGTATCTCAGGAGGAACTATAACAAATCCTGGTATTTGGAGTTATGAAGGCGTCGCAGCGGCACATATTGTTTTTTCGGGCTTGTGCTTCTTGGCAGCTATTTGGCATTGGGTTTATTGGGACCTAGACATATTTTCTGACGAACGGACGGGAAAACCTGTTTTGGATTTGCCAAAGATCTTTGGAATTCATTTATTTCTTTCAGGATTAGCTTGCTTTGGTTTTGGTGCATTTCATGTAACAGGTTTGTATGGTCCGGGAATATGGGTATCTGATCCTTATGGGCTGACTGGAAAAGTACAAGCCGTCAATCCATCATGGGGGGCAGAAGGCTTTGACCCCTTCGTTTCAGGAGGAATAGCCTCTCATCATATCGCAGCGGGCACATTGGGTATATTAGCGGGTCTATTCCATCTTAGTGTCCGCCCTCCTCAACGTTTATACAAGGGACTACGCATGGGCAATATTGAAACTGTACTTTCCAGTAGTATCGCTGCTGTTTTTTTTGCAGCTTTTGTTGTTGCTGGAACTATGTGGTACGGTTCAGCAACGACTCCAATTGAATTATTTGGTCCTACTCGTTATCAGTGGGATCAGGGATACTTTCAACAAGAAATATATCGAAGAGTTAGTAGTGAATTAGCTGAAAATCGTAGTTTATCGGAAGCTTGGTCTAAAATTCCTGAAAAATTAGCTTTTTATGATTATATTGGTAATAATCCAGCTAAGGGAGGGTTATTCCGGGCAGGTTCGATGGATAATGGTGATGGAATAGCTGTTGGATGGTTAGGTCACCCCGTTTTTAGAGATAAGGAAGGTCGTGAACTTTTTGTGCGCCGTATGCCTACTTTTTTTGAAACATTTCCAGTAGTTTTGGTAGATAAAGATGGAATTGTGAGAGCCGATGTACCTTTTAGAAGAGCAGAATCCAAATATAGCGTTGAACAAGTAGGTGTAACAGTTGAGTTCTATGGGGGTGAACTTAATGGAATAAGTTATTCTGATCCCGCTACTGTGAAAAAATATGCTCGACGCGCACAATTGGGGGAAATTTTTGAATTGGATCGAGCTACTTTAAAATCGGACGGTGTTTTTAGAAGCAGTCCAAGGGGTTGGTTCACTTTTGGACATGCTACGTTTGCTTTGCTCTTCTTTTTTGGACATATTTGGCATGGAGCTAGAACCTTGTTTCGAGATGTTTTTGCTGGTATTGATCCAGATTTGGATGCTCAAGTGGAATTTGGAACATTCCAAAAGGTTGGAGATCCTACTACAAGGAAACAAGCAGTATGATAGACTTTTTGCTTGTTTTTTGATCTATTTCATATGTAACATTTTTTTATTGTTATTTATTTTTTCATCTTGAAAATAACCATTTTTCAAAACTATTGATTATTTCCATAACCGCCTTTTCTTTGACTCTTTTTATTTACTTCTAATATATATTCTATTGTCCTATGAATGAATAGGTGTGGAAGCTATAATTGTAAACCACGATGGAATCTATGGAAGCATTGGTTTATACGTTCCTTTTGGTATCTACTTTAGGGATAATCTTTTTCGCTATCTTCTTTCGAGAACCGCCTAAGGTTCCGACTAAAAAAATGAAATAATTGTTCAAATCAAAGTAATGAAATTGAAGTAAGGGGTCGTCCACTCCAATGTGATGTGGTAGACCCCTTACTTCAATTAGTCTCCGTGTTCTTCGAAAGGATCTCTTAATTGTTGAGAGGGTTGCCCAAAAGCAGTATATAAAGCGTACCCAGTAAAACTTACAAGTAAACCAGATATGAAAATGGCGACTAAAGTGGCTGTTTCCATTTTTTAATAGTAATAATTTGTTTTCAAGTAAAAATTGTAATGGATTCACAATGAGACCGTTTATTTACAACTACAACAGAATAGCATACAAAGTCAACAGATCTCAATAAATCATTAAATCAAATTTATGGCTACACAAACCATTGAGGATAATTCTCGATCTAGGGCAAAAACAACTTCTGCAGGTAGTTTATTGAAACCCCTTAATTCGGAATATGGTAAAGTAGCTCCCGGGTGGGGGACTACACCACTTATGGGAGTCGCAATGGGTCTATTTGCAGTATTCCTATCCATTATTTTGGAAATTTATAATTCTTCTGTTTTACTAGATGGACTTTCCACGAATTAGGTTTTTAAGATTCCAAACTCTGAAGTCATAAGACATAAGATAACTTTACATAAAATACAAGCTATTTTACTTATCGTTTTGATTCTTAGACATTGTGGTAGTTCGACTGTGAAATTTATTATTTTTAGTTTCGGAATATGAGTGTGTGACTTGGCATAATTGATCCTATTGATAATATATAGAACGGACCTATTATCCCTATCAAGATAATTCTACTTTGTCGGATATTTACTTGAACTTTAATATCTGGAACACAAAATCTATCCAATAGATCCATAAAAGAATTATATGAACTATGATTTATATCTCTTATTTAGACCTCGCAACCGAACTCGAAAGAAATTACAATAGGTATTTAAAAATAGAATGCATTTTATGCATTCATTTCAATTGATTGTTACTATTATTACAGAATGGCAATTCTTTTATAGATCTCCTTGAGTTTGAGTTCTTTCTTCCATTCATTTTATAAGTTCTCATGAAGGGGTTCTTACTCAGAGAACTCGTGAGTTTAGCTTGGAATAAATTATCGGGGTGCTAATATGAATCTGAGGTTTAAATTTCAATTGATTCATAGGAATTCAACAAGATAATTCCTATCATTCCTATCAGTAGTAAAAAAACAAGAAATAAGTTGTCAAAATATTTTTTTATTTCTATTAAAAAGGAATATTCAATAGGTAAGGAAGAGAATATTCAAGAGGTCTGTAATAATAGGAAAGACAGATAAGCCTACTTGATCTTTTTTGGCATTATCCTCACAAAGAAAAAATTCCGGATTTTTTTATTGCATCTCTGCAACGGCAGGTGGATTCTCTGAATTATGCAGTTTTTAAATTCTTCTTTATGCCGGATAGATTCGTTGAAATCGGAATTTGTGTGTTTTTGTTTGAGCCGTATGAGATGAAATTCTCATATACGGTTCTCAGAGGGGGATTCCCTTTTGGGTAACCTATCTCAATAAAGTATATGATTGGTTTGAGGAACGTCTCGAGATTCAAGCAATTGCAGATGATATAACTAGTAAATATGTTCCTCCTCATGTCAACATTTTTTATTGTTTAGGAGGAATCACACTTACTTGTTTTCTAGTCCAAGTTGCTACTGGTTTTGCTATGACTTTTTATTATCGTCCAACCGTTACGGAGGCTTTTTCTTCTGTTCAATACATAATGACTGAGGTAAACTTTGGTTGGTTAATTCGATCCGTTCATCGATGGTCAGCAAGTATGATGGTTCTAATGATGATTCTGCACGTATTTCGTGTGTATCTTACGGGCGGATTTAAAAAACCTCGTGAATTAACTTGGGTCACTGGTGTGGTTTTGGCTGTATTGACTGCATCTTTTGGTGTAACTGGTTATTCTTTACCTTGGGATCAAATTGGTTATTGGGCAGTAAAAATTGTAACAGGTGTACCTGAAGCTATTCCTGTAATAGGATCACCTTTAGTAGAATTATTGCGCGGAAGTGCTAGTGTGGGTCAATCCACCCTGACTCGTTTTTACAGTTTACACACTTTTGTGTTGCCTCTTCTTACTGCTGTATTTATGTTAATGCACTTTCTAATGATACGTAAGCAAGGTATTTCTGGTCCTTTATAGAAAATACAGATCGTCAAGATTGAAATATTCCAATTGCTTATAGTAGACATTTTGAATTATTTCATATGGGGAAGGACAATAGTATTTCATTGCTACAAATATAGATTATTTCTTTTCAAATAAGACATGTTTTTTGGATACTTTTCTTCAACTCTCCAATATTATTCTACTTTGGATTTAATATGAATAGTTGAAGTGAATTTTAAGAAAATAAGGACGGATTATGGCAGTGTGTGACTTGAACTATCTATTTTGCTATGTAGATATATTAGTTTATCTGCTACATTTGAATTTACAACCAAATGTGTCTCTGCATCCAATCCAATCAATATGTATGTCCCCTGTGACATAGGGTAGGCCGGTTATCTTGCGGAGAATCTTTTCTATGATCTTGTCAAAATAGTTTGATTTTATTTCTATTTATTATAGGCTCCGTCAAATCCGTAGACCGTAGAATAGTAATAGAAAAATCATGCTACCTCACTTCTTTTAGTAAATCAGATTTCTTTAATTCTTTACTTAGATTACTACTTTACTTTGAAGATATTCCATAGTTTTTATTATTCTTATATATCGTATAGTATATATCGTATAGGTTTTGATCGCTTTAGTTGGAAAATGCATTCATTTCCTTTGCATTGATTATAATCTATTTTATTATCGGAGTAAAAGATAGGATCTAAGGAAAAGCATAGATCAAATTTGTTAGTAACAAGAAAATATTTTGGTTTGGACATAATTCAAGTAATAGAATAGAGATTGGGGCGATAAAAAACAATCCAGATACATGAGACAATCCAAAAAGCCATTGATCATGATCAAATCATTTAAGCCCGCTTGGATATTGAGCATTTACTTATAGAATCGAAAAATTTATACTTAGGAAGGGAAAATTCCATTAGAGAAATCTTTTCTTACCTAGAAGAATTATAAACATTGTTACATTGTTTTATTATCTTTTATCTATTTTGCATAGTTCAAGTTTTTCTGTGATTTATTTGATTATTGCTCGAGCCGGATGATAACAAATGATCATGTCCGGTTCCTTTGGGGGATGAATTATTATGAATTCGCCTATCCAAATAACAAAAAAACCTGATTTAAATGATCCTGTATTAAGATCAAAATTGGCTAAAGGGATGGGTCATAATTATTATGGGGAACCTGCGTGGCCTAATGATCTTTTATATATTTTTCCAGTAGTTATTTTAGGTACTATTGCATGCAACGTAGGTTTAGCGGTTCTAGAACCATCCATGATTGGTGAGCCTGCAGATCCTTTTGCAACGCCTTTGGAGATATTACCTGAATGGTACTTCTTTCCCGTATTTCAAATACTTCGCACAGTACCCAATAAATTATTGGGTGTTCTTTTAATGGTTTCAGTACCAACTGGGTTATTGACAGTACCTTTTTTGGAGAATGTGAATAAATTTCAAAATCCATTTCGTCGACCAGTAGCCACAACGGTTTTTTTGATCGGTACTATAGTAGCTCTTTGGTTAGGTATTGGAGCAACCTTACCTATTGATAAATCTTTAACCTTAGGACTTTTTTAGTTTTTTTGCAAATTAATTTAATCATAAAATACCATGGTGTAGGTATCTAAAGAAATAGTTACTTTACAGTAAAGCTTCTCTAGATACTACAAATTGTCATTTTATTATATAATAATCATTTTATTATAATCTATTCCACATACTTTATATATTGATATTGTGCAATAAATAAAACCACATCTTTTTTTTTGTATTTTCTTTAATTATTTTTTCTATTCCAATTTGCATTAGTAATTAGAAAATGTTAAAAAAAGGACAGTAACCAATTTAAAATGAAAAAGTATTCTTAGGTAAATTCATTTAAAAAAGTTTATTTAGAGTTTCCAATATTTGTTTTTCATCTTCCATGCAAAAAGATTCTATTTTCATAAGCTCTTCTGGATTCTTATCCAAAAGGTCAAATAATGTATGTATATTGGACCTTTTAAGTAAATTATACGTCTTGGAAGGCAATTCTAATTGGTCAATAAAAATACAATTAACAGGAATTCCCTTTTTGTTTTTCTTTAAATCAGTGAATCCTTTTTTAAATGTGACAAACGGTGAAATAAATCTATTGTTCTTTTTTTCCATATTTATGTCATCTTCCTCCACATGGAGAAAAGGAATAAATAAATCAATCAAATTACGCGAAGCCTCATAAAGTGCTTCCTTCGGCGTTAAACTCCCATTGGTCCATATTTCTATAAAAAGAACTTCTTTTTTTTCGTTTCCATACGAATGAATACTATAATTAACATTTCGAACTGGCATGTATACAGCATCTATCGGATAATCTTTATCTTGATAGTTTTTTTTGGATTCCCTATGATATCCACGACCTTTCTTTATTTTTAATCCAATACACAAATCAATTGGTTCCGTTAGGTTAGCTATATATTGCGTCGTGTCAACCATTTGCACGGAAGAAGGTAAAATGATATCTTGAGCAGTTACGCATCTAGGACCTCTGACACAAATGGATGCATCACTAACTCCATAAAGATTGCTTTTTAATACAATTTCTTTCAAATTAAGTAAGATCTCATGTACTGATTCTTCAATACCTGTTATTGTAGAATATTGATGTGGTAATTCCTCAGATTTTGCACGTATGATGCATGTCCCTTCTATCTCTCCAAGTAAAGCCCGTCGCATGGCAATACCTATGGTATCAGCTTGACCTTTCCTAAGTGGGGACAAAAAGAAACGACCATAATAAAGACGTTTACTGTCTATTCTTGATTCAACACACTTCCACTGTATTGTTTGAGTGGGTCCTGTTACTTCCTTTCGAACCATACTCATTTTTTTATCATGTAATTATTTATTTCTCTTGAAATTATTTTCATTCGAATTTCTACACACGTCTTTTTTTAGGAGGTCGACATCCATTATGTGGCATAGGTGTTACATCACGTACATAACTTAAGAGAATACCACTTCTACGAATGGCTCGCAATGCTGCATCTCTCCCAAGACCAGGCCCTTTTATCATAACTTCTGCTCGTTGCATACCCTGATCTACAACGGTACGAATAGCATTTACTACTGCCGCTTGAGCTGCATAGGGTGTTCCCCTTCTTGTGCCTTTAAAGCCAGAAGTACCAGAGGAAGCCCAAGAAACCACCCGACCCCGTATATCCGTAACCGTTATAATAGTATTGTTAAAACTTGCTTGAACATGAATAATTCCTTTTGGTATTCTACGTCCATTCTTACGGAAATCAATACGCCCATTTCTACGTGAATTATTTTTTTGCATGATTTTTTTTATCATATTTTAGCATTTTATAAAATAAATCTGATTAAGAAATATATTTGATACATAAAGAGAAGATATGGAGATATACATTTCTTGGGAAAATCCATTCTGCATTCTGTACTTTATTTTTTGATTTCTTTTGATTTACCTATTCAAAGGTAAGGTTCTTTTTTTGAAAGACTATCCTTGTCTTTGTTTGTGTTTTGGATTAGAACAAATTACTATAATTCGTCCACGTCTACGGATTAGTCGACATTTTTCACAAATTTTACGAACAGAAGCTCTTATTTTCATATTGATTATATTATAATATTATTTTTTACCCATTTTTTTTTTACTTTCATTTTGAAATCTAGAGTGTTATTTTCACTTCAAGTAAAGAAAAGAATCTAATCATTCACATCTTTGGTGCGAAGTCTATAAATGATGCGTCCCCTAGTTGAATCATAACGACTTAGTTCAATTTTTACTTTATCCCCTGGTAGTATTCGTATAAAGCTGCGTCGGATCCTTCCTGAAACGTATCCTAAAATCAGATCTTTATTATCTAAAAGGACTCGGAACATACCATTGGGAAGTGATTCAGTAATTAAACCCTCATGAATTAATTTTTGTTCTTTCATTCCTTTTATTTGAAGTATCAATTAAATGGAGGAAGCGCTATATCTTTTTTTTTCATTTTTACTCTTAAAAACTCGAGATAAAATGAAGACGAAGGTATTTGAAGAAAAAAATTACCATATATAACATATAATTTCTCCCCCAATTCGCTGCAGTCGAGCTTCTCGATCTGTCATTATACCACGAGAAGTTGAAAGAATGACAATTCCTATTCCACTTAGAATCTTAGGAATTCTTTGAGAGTTGGAATAAATTCTTAAACCGGGTCGGCTGATACGCTTTAATACAGTTCTAGCTTTATATATTTCTTTTTGAGTCTTTCTATATGGTAAAGTTAAAACAAAGAAGGCTTTATTATTTTTCTCATGTTTACGAATATTTTCAATAAAGCCTTCTCGTAGAAGTATTTCTGCAATGTTTTTAGTAAGATTTGTCGATGCTACTTGAACTGTTCTTTTTTGATTCATGTCAGCATTTCTTATAGAAGTTATTAGATTAGCAATAGTGTCCTTACCCATAAAACAACTATGTATTTCTCCCAATTTATATGTAATCAACATGCTCTCTTTTTTGTTTCTTCTAAAGTGGATATCCGTGAGATTCAAATTGACTAATTTTTTTACTAATTTGTAGTCGTTTTTTAAGGTAACAATTTTTTATAATACTTCAGGAGCTAACGAAACTATTTTAGTAAAGTTTAACTGCCTTAATTCTCGAGGGATCGCTCCAAAAATCCGGGTTCCTTTTGGATTTCCCTCTTGATCAATGACAACGGCTGCATTGTCAGTATAACATATTATCATACCGTTTTCTCGTTTGAGTTCTTTACATGTACGTACGATTACGGCTCTAATAACTTCGGATCTTTCTAGAGGCATATTAGGAACTGCTTCTTTAATTACAGCAACAATAACATTACCAATATGCGCATATTGCTGATTACCAACTCCTATGATTCGAATACACATCAATTTTCGAGCTCCACTGTTATCTGCTACATTCAAAATTGTCTGAGGTTTAATCATATCTTTTTTTCCTACAAACGGATGAAATAAGAAAGAAATATTCATATTTTCTGTCCAGAAATGGGTTAATCATTCATACTAAATCTTTTTTTTATATATCTTTATACTGAAATAATAAATTGAGTTCGTATAGGCATTTTGCGCGCCGCTATTGAAATAGCTGCTTTAGCTACGGTTTCGGATACTCCACTCATTTCATAAAGTATTCGGCCTGGTTTAACAACGAATACCCAATATTCAGGAGAGCCCTTTCCCGAACCCATACGTGTTTCTGCCGGTCTTACTGTAACAGATTTATCGGGAAAAATACGTACCCATATTTTTCCCCCGCGGCGTGCATATCTTGTCATTGCTCTGCGTCCTGCTTCTATTTGTCTAGCTGTGATCCAAGCTGGTTCAAGTGCTTGAAGAGCATATTTGCCGAACGATATTTTATTGCCTCGACAAGATATTCCTTTCATTCTTCCTCTATGTTGTTTACGAAATCTGGTTCTTTTCGGGTTATAGTCGATGTCATTCCATCTCTATTTCAGAACTGGACATGAGAATTTCTTCTCATCCAGCTCCTCGCAAATAAAAAGAAAGGGTATAAAAAAATGAGATTTTCTATTATAAATAGAATTTTATTTGATAAATATAAAATATATTATATTAATTTGAAGGAAACCTTTTTTATTTCTATGTAAATCATAAATTAGACTTATGCCACAACACAAGCCAATACTTTTTTGATTTCGCGGGCGAATATTGACGCTTTACTGCTATACCCTACAGGGATATATTAATTTTTATTCTTTCTTGGGGTTTTTCGCCATCCCACCTATGGGTATTTTCTGATATTCCATATTTTGATATTCCATATTTTTTAGTTTTTAATGGAATTTTATTTGATACAGTCATAGGTTATTTCGTTCCTATAGCTTTGCCTTTTTAATGGTTAGGTTTGACTTCTGCAATGAAGCTTTAAACAATATTTGTATTAGTCAATTTATTTAGTTTTATTAACTCGAAGCTCTTTATTCTGTATTTTTTTCTCATTATGCTATTACTATTATTAGTTATTAGCAAATGAATATTAAGAATTTTCATGCTTTATCACATTGCTTTTTATGACATGAGTCATAGACCATCCATATTTGAATGATATATCTTTTTTCTTATTCTTTTTTCTTCCTTTCTATCATCCTCTCGTTTATCCACATCCCTTTCTTTTTTAACATGTAATCATATTTATTTAACAAAGTTTACAGTTGCTATAACCATATAATTGATTGATTTACTCATTCCTATAGTAACTTTTCATTGGGATCTCAATAATAAAAAGCAATCAGCTTATTTTTGTTAAGTTTAGAAGTAGTATTTAGTAAAGCTTTTTTACTCTTACTATTAAATTCTAAAGACAAAATGAACGAATCGCACACTAAGCATAGCAATTTATATAAAAATAGAGTTTTGATTAAACCTTATAGAATTAAATGGAAATTGTCTATTATTAATATTTTTTGGTAAAAAAGGAAAAGACAAAGAGAATTCTCTCTTTATTTTTCTTCATTTAAGAATATCCAAATTTTTATGCCTAATACTCCATAGATAGTACGAATTGTTGACAAATAATAATCTATTTTAGCACGAATTGTTTGTAGAGGAACCCTGCCTTCTCTCATCCATTCAACACGTGCAATTTCTTTTCCGTCGATACGACCTGCAATTTGTACTTGAATTCCTTTTGTATCCGTTTGTTCTGTTAATTCAATAGCTTTTTTCAGTGCCTTTCGAAAAGAAACTCGATTTTTTAATTGTAAAGCTATATATTCGGCAAGAATACTGGGTTTTCCATAAGGTTTTTCTATTTTTGTTATAGCAATATTGAGTCTTCGGTTGATAGAATTCAATTTCTTTTCTACATTTATCCGTAATTCTTCTATTACTTGTGTTTGACCTTCGACTAATACATTTTGAAATCCAATATAGAGGATGACTTGAGTTAAATCAATTTTTTTCTTTATTTCGATATGTCCAATTCCTTCGAAACCAGAGGCTATTCTTTTATTCCTTTGTACATAATCTTTGATACAATTCCTTATTTTTTCATCTTCTTGTAGATTTGCAGAATAGTTTTTGGATTGTGCGAACCAAAAGGAATGATGACTTTTTGTTGTACCAAGTCTGAAACCAAGTGGATTTATTTTTTGTCCCATATTTATGATTATATAATTTTTATGTTATTTGAATATTCTATTTCTTTTTTATTTGTCTACTTAATTTCTGCTTTCTTATAAAGTCAAAGTAGAAAATATTCCAATATATAGAATTAAGAAATTCCTTAGCGAATTTTATTTTAATTTAAGTTTTAGATTGATCCATAAAGGATTTTTCTTTTAATACAATTTTTATATGACATGTGGGTCTTTTGATCATATAACTCCGTCCTTGAGCCCGGGGTCTTAGCCTTTTTACAATAATACTCTTATTCACTTCGGCACTAGTAATGACTAAATTTGCTTCGTTTAAACCCATATTATGATTAGCATTTGCTGCTGCCGAATAAACCAATTTTAAAATGAGATAAGATGCACGATAAGGCATAAGTTCTAGTATCATAAGTGTTTCCTCATAGGAACGTCCGCGAATCTGATCAATTATTCTTTGTGCTTTTAAAAAAGAGATACCCATCTGTTTCCCTAAAACTATTATTTCTTTACTCGAATTTGAGCTATTTTTTCTAGAGGTATCCGTTATCTTTTTCTGATTTGTCATAATATTTCTCCTGTCTTCGTTTTTCTTTAATCTTAATGTATTACAAACAACACCCAACAGATTGGGTGTTGTTTGTAATACATTAACGACGCGATTTATTATCGTTTCTTGCATGTCTCGCGAAAGTCAGAGTCGGTGCAAATTCTCCCAGTTTGTGACCTACCATACGATCTGTTATATAAATAGGTAGATGTTCTTTTCCATTATGAATAGCGATTGTATGGCCAATCATTGTGGGGATAATGGTAGATGCCCGAGACCAAGTGACTATTATTTCTTTCTCTTCCTTCATGTTGAGTTTTTCAATTTTGACCGATAAATGATTAGCTACAAAGGGATTTTTTTTTAGCGAACGTGTCACAGCTGATTACTCCTTTTTTACATTTTTCAGATTGGTTTGGTATTCTATGTCCAATATCTCGATTGAAGTATGGAGGTCAGAATAAAGAAAATAATTAGGAATGGGAAAAAGGGAAAATCCTTTAGCTAGATAAGGGGCGGATGTAGCCAAGTGGATCAAGGCAGTGGATTGTGAATCCACCATGCGCGGGTTCAATTCCCGTCGTTCGCCCATCACATCACATTCTTTCCAATTAAAAAATTGGATTTTTCATATTCCTATTTACGGCGACGAAGAATAAAACGATCACTATATTTTTTCCTTTTCCTACTTCTTCTTCCAAGCGCGGGATAACCCCAAGGAGTTGTGGGCTTTTTTCTACCAATTGGGGCTCTACCCTCACCGCCCCCATGGGGATGGTCTACTGGGTTCATAACTACTCCTCTTACTACAGGACGCTTACCTAGCCAACACTTAGATCCGGCTCTACCCAAAATCTTTTGGTTCACTCCAACATTACCCACTTGTCCGACTGTTGCTAAGCAGTTTTTGGATATCAAACGTACCTCCCCAGAGGGTAATCTTAATGTGGCCGATTGTCCCTCTTTTGCAATAAGTTTCGCTACAGCACCCGCTGCTCTAGCTAATTGTCCACCCTTTCCACGTGTGATTTCTATGTTATGTATGGCCGTTCCTAAGGGCATATCGGTTGAAGTAGATTCTTCTTTTTTATCAATCAAAACCCCTTCCCAAACTGTACAAGCTTCTTCCAAAGCATACGGCTTTCTAGATGTATATGATGATATCTAGACAGATGGATCTTATATGAATCGTATGATGAGGTACCACATATATAGGAATCCCAATCTGCCGAATCACTCATGTTAGGATTATGATCTTCTACATCCTAGGTCTCCTTGTTCCGTCATCTGGCTTATGTCCTTCATGTAGCATTCAGACCGAATGATTCTATGAGATTACGTCGATACCGCCACATATTTCGGGTAACGGTAACGTAGGAGACATCCCTATTTTTCCCCGGGGGTATTAATTACCACTGTCTAGCTTTCAATTCGCCTCTGACCATCAAATGAAATGTGAATAAAACGTCCTCCTCTCTTTGATTGGAAACAAGGGGCGCTTCCGGTTCTGTGCATGCTTCAAACCATTTTGTCTTCTCCATATTACCATATCTCTAGAGTCAATAATTTTCGATGAGGAACTACTGAACTCAATCACTCGCTGCCGTGACTCAACAGTTTTCTGTTGAGGTCTATCCCGTCGAGGTACTCCAATTGGATCAGTGATCGATTTCTAGGTTTCGTCGTAAACCTAATTGGCTACTTCCAATTACGTAAATCCATAGTTCAAACCGCACTCAAAGGTAGGGCATTTCCCATTGATATAGGAACTTCTGTACCAGAAACAACGGTATCTCCAATTATAGCCCCTCTGGGATGTAAAATGTATCTCTTCTCACCATCCCCATAGTGTATGAGACAAATGTATGCATTTCGATTAGGGTCGTATTCTATGGTTATGATTCTACCAGATATTTCTTTTTGATTCCGTCGAAAATCGATTTGACGGTATAGACGTTTATGACCTCCCCCTCTATGCCTTGCGGTAATGATTCCTCTGGCATTACGACCTTTACCACAATGATGCCGTCCATAGATCAAATGAGTTCTTGGATTGGATTTCACTTGGCTGTCTACGGCTCCATTGCGTGTGCTTGGGATAGAAGTTTTGTATAAATGTATCGCCGTGTTATTAAGTATTTTGCTTTAAGTTCTTTTCTCTATAAGAGGTGGAATAGAATAACCCGGTTGAAGCGTAATGATCATACGTCTGTAACGTCCCATTCTTCTACCCTTTCGGGGTAGTCGATGACTATTCATAGCTATTACCTTGACACCAAAGAAGAGTTCGACCCAATGCTTTATTTCTGTCCTATTTGATCCTGATTCGACATTAGAAGTATATTGATTGTTCCCCAATAACCGAATACTCTTTTCTGTAAATACTGCGTGTTTGATTCCATCCATAAATCCATTTTATTCCCTATGAGTTCCAGTATCGATAAGAATTCTAGTTCTTACTGTTCATATGTTATGTTATGAATATACCATAACATTCGTTATGTATGGATGATGAGATATTGATACAGAGCCAATTCAAATAGACTTATTGAACGTTCCCATTGGCGTGCATCCAGCAGGAATTGAACCTACGAATTTGCCAATTATGAGTTGGGCGCTTTAACCATTCAGCCATGGATGCTTCACAGGGATCATCGTACATCGTGAATAACCAAATTCCAATTGAAATGAAATCTTTAGGAGGAATCAATGAAACGACACCAATTAACATCCTGGATCTTCGAATTGAGAGAGATATGGAGAGAGATCAAGAATTCTCATTATTTCTTAGATTCATGGATCAAATTTGATTCAGTGGGATCTTTCACTCACATTCTTTTCCGCCAAGAACGCTTTATGAAGCTCTTTGATCCCCGAATTGTGAGTATCCTACTTTCGCGTGATTCACAGGGTTCCACAAGCAATCGATATTTCACGATCCAAGGTGTAGTACTGCTTGTAGTAGTGGTCCTTATGTCTCGTATTAACAATCGAAAGATGGTCGAAAGAAAAAATCTCTATTTGATGGGGCTTCTTCCTATCCCTATGAATTCCATTGGGCCCAAAAAGGAGACATTTGAAGAATCTTTTTGGTCTTCCAACATCAATAGGTTGATTGTTTCGCTCCTGTATCTTCCAAAAGGGAAAAATCTTTCTGAGAGTTGCTTCATGGATCCGCAAGAGATTACTTGGGTTCTCCCAATAAATCAGAAATGTATCATGCGAAGTTCGCGGTGGTGGAGGAACCAGATCGGAAAAAAGAGGGATTTGAGTTGTAAGATATCTAATGAAACCGTAGCAGGAATTGAGATCTCATTCAACGAGAAAGATAGCAAATCTAAATATATGGAGTTTCCTTTTTTATTTTATATGGATGATCCGATCTGCAAGGACCATGATTGGGAATTGTTTGATCGTCTTTCCCCCAGTAAGAAGCGAAACATAATCCACTTGGATTCGGGGCAGCTATTCGAAATCTTAGGGAAAGACTTTCTTTGTTATATCATGTCTGCTTTTCGTGAAAAAAGACCAATGGAAGGGAAGGCTTTCTTCAAACAACAAGGAGCTGAGGCAACTATTCAATCAAATGATATCGAGCATGTTTCCCATCTCTTCTCGAGAAACAAGTGGGGCATTTCTGTACGAAATAGTGCTCCATTTCATATGTGGCAATTCCGCCAAGATCTCCGCGTTAGTTGGGGGAAGAATCCGCACGAATCGGTGAGAAATGTATCGAAAGAGAATTGGATTTGGTTAGACAGTGTGTGGTTGGGGAGCAAGGATCGGTTTGTTAGCAAGTTACGGAATGTATTGTCAAATATTCCATATGATTCCACAAGTTTCGTTCAAGTAAAGGATTCTAGCCAATGGAAAGGATCTTCTGATCAATGCATGGATCATTTCGATTCCATTAGAAATGAGGATTCAGAATCCTACGCATTGATCGATCAAGCAGAGATTCAGCAACTAAAAGAAAGATCTATTCTTTTGGATCCTTCCCTTATTCAAACTCAAACGGAACGAACAGAGATAGAATCAGATCGATTTCCGAAATGCCTTTTTGGATCTTACTACATGTCCTGGCTATTCACGGAACGTGAGAAGCAGATCAATAATCATCTGCTTACGGAAGAAATCGACGAATCTCTTGGGAATCCCACAAGTACAAGATCCATTTGTTCTTTTTTCTCTGACAGATGGTCAGAACTCCATCTGGGTTCGAATCCTACTGAGAGGTCCACTAGATATCATACATTTTTGAAGAAAAAACAAGATGTTTCTTTTGTTCTTTCCAGTCGATCGGAAAATAAAGAAATGGTTGATATATTCAAGATAATGACGTATTTACAAAAAACCGTCTCAATTCATCCTATTTCATCAGATCCGGGATGTGACATGGTTCCGAAGGATGAATCGGATATGGACAGTTCCAATAAGATTTCATTCTTGAGCAAAAATCCATTTTTCCATTTATTTCATCCATTCCATGACCGGAACAAAGGGGAATACACGTTACACCACGATTTGAAATCAGAAGAAGGATTTCCAGAACTATTCACTCTATCAATAACCGAGCCGGATCTGTTGTATCATAGGGGATTTGCCTTTTCTATTGATTCCTACGGGTTGAATCAAACAAAATTCTGGAATGGGGTATTCCACTCCAGAGATGAGTCGAAGAAGAAATCTTTCTTGGTTCTACCCCCTCTTTTTTATGAAGAGAATGAATCTTTTTCTCGAAGGATCAGAAACAAATGGGTCCGGATCCACTGCGGGAACGATTTGGAAGATCAAAAACGAAAAACAGCAGTATTTGCTAGCAACAACAACAACATAATGGGGGCAGCCAATCCCAATCAATATAGATTGAGATTGATCAAAAATCTGATGCAAATCAAATATCGCACCTATGTATACATAGGAAATGTATCCAATCGATTCTTTTTAATGAATCGGTATCCTGATGCGTATAGATACAAATGTTCCAATGGGAGCAAGAGTGAACATTGGGAAGATTTTGTTTCTGAACAGAAGAAGCGTTTTCAAGTAGTGTTCGATCGATTATGTATTAATCAATATTCAATGAATTGGTTCGAGGCTATCGACAAACAACATTTGTCTAAGTCACTTCGTTTCTTTTTGTCCAAGTCACTTCCCCTTTTCTTTGTGAGTATCGGGGATATCCCCATTCATAGATCCGAGATCCGCATCTATGAATTTCAAGATCCGAATGATCCACTCTGCAATCAGTTGTTAGAATCAGTAGGTGTTCAGGTCGTTCATTTGAATAAATGGAAACCCTTCTTATTCGGCGATCATGATACTTTCCCAATACCGAAATTCTTGATCAATGGGGGAACAATAGTATCATTGTTGTTCAAAAAGATACCAAAGTGGATGATGGATTCATTGCATACTATAAAGAATCGCAGGAAACCCTTGGATTCCTATTTCTCAAGGATATCTCACGATCGAGACAACTGGCTGAATCCCGTGGAACCATTTCATAGAAGTTCATTGATATCCTCTTTTTATAAAGCAAATCCACTTCGATTCTTGAATGATCCGCATCACTTCTGGTTCGATTGTACCAAAAGATTCCCCTTTTATGTGGAAAAGACCCGTATCCATAATGAGGATTTGACGCATGGACAATTCCTCAATATCTTGTTCATTCGCAACAAAAAATGTTCTTTGTGCGTCGGTAAAAAAAAGCAGATTTTTTTGGAGATAGAGACTATCTCACCAATCGAGTCACGGGTATCTGACATATTCATACCTAAAGATTTTACACAAAGTGGTGACGAGACGTATAACTTGCACAAATCTTTCCATTTTCCAATTCGATCCGATCCATTCGTTCGTAGCGTTATTTACTCTTACTCGATCGCAGACATTTCTGCAACACCTCTAATAGAGAAAAAAATAGTCCATTTTGAAAGAACTTATTGCCATCCTCTTTCAGATATGAATCTATCTGATTCAGAAGGGAAGAACTTGCATCAGTATCTCGGTTTGAATTCAAGCATGGGTTTGACTCACACTCCATGTTCTGAGAAAGGTTTACCATCCAGAAAGAGGAAAAAAGGGAGTCTTTGTCTAAAGAAATACGTTGAGAAACAACAGATGTATAGAATCTTTCAACGAGATAGTGCTTTTTCCAATCTCTCCAAATGGAATCTGTTCCAAACATATATGCCATGGTTCCTTACTTCGACAGGGTGCAAATATCTCCATTTCACCCTTTTAGATACTTTTTCAGACCCATTGCCGATACTAAGTAGCAGTAAACATTTTGTATCTATTGTTCATGCTATTATGCATGGCTCAGATATATCATGGCTAATTCCTCAGAGGGTTCTTCCACAAAGGACTCTGCTAAGTGTAACTGAGATTTTGAGTAAGTGTTTACTTTTTCTGTCCGAAGAGAGGATTCATCGAAATAATGAGTCACCTGCTCTCTTGCTATGGGCACATCTGAGATCAACACATGCTCGGGAGTTTCTCTATTCAATCCCTTTTCTTCTTCTTGTTGCTGGATATCTCGTTCGTATACATCTTCTCTTCGCTTCCCGAGCCTCTAGTGAGTTACAGACAGAGTTCGAAAAGATCCAATCTTGGATGATTCCATCATACAATATGGAGTTGCAAAAACTTCTAGATAGGTATCCGACATCTGAACAGAATTCTTTCTGGTTAAAGAATCTCTTTCTAGTTGTTCTGGAACAATTAGGAGATTCTCTGGAAGAAATACGGGGTTCTTCTTATGGTGGCAACATGCTATTGGGTGGTGGTCCCGCTTATGTGGTCAAATCAATACGTTATAATAAGAAATCTTGGAATAGCAATCTCATCGATCTAATAAGTATCATACCAAATCCCATCAATCGAATTGCTTTTTCGATAAATACGAGACATCTAAGCCGTACAAGTAAAGAGATCTATTCCTTGATAAGAAAAAGAAAAAACGTGAACGGTGATTGGATTGATGATAAAATAGAATCTTGGGTCGCGAACAGTGATTCGATTGATGATGAAGAAAGAGAATTCTTGGTTCAGTTCTCCACCTTAACGACAGAAAAAGGGATTGATCCAATTCTATTGAGTCTCACTCATAGTGATGATTTATCAAAGAATGCCTCTGGTTATCAAATGATTGAACAACCGGGATCCATTTACTTACGATACTTAGTGGACATTCATCAAAAGTATCTAATGAATTATGAGTTTAATAGATCCTGTTTAGCAGAAAGACGGATATTCCTTGCTCATTATCAGACAATCACTTATTCACAAACCTCGTGTGGGGCTAATCGTTTTCATTTCCCATCTCATGGAAAACCCTTTTCGCTCCGCTTAGACCTATCCCCTTCTAGGGGCATATTAGTGATAGGTTCGATAGGAACTGGACGATCTTATTTGGTCAAATACCTAGCGACAAATTCCTATGTTCCTTTTATTACGGTCTTTCCGAACAAGTTCCTGGAGGACAAGTCTCAGGGTTATCTTATTGATGATATCCATATGGATGATAGTAGCGATATCCATATGGATGATAGTAGCGATATCGATATGGATGATCGTAGCGATATCGATATGGATGATAGTGACGATATGGATGATGACCTTGATATGGAGCTGCTAACTATGATGAATGTCCCAACTATTTCTATGACGCCGAAAATAGAAAGAGACCAATTGGATATCACCTTTCAATTCGAATTAGCAAAAGCGATGTCTCCTTGCATAATATGGATTCCAAACATTCATAATCTCTATGTGAATGGGAATGAGTCGAATTACTTATCCCTCGGTCTATTAGAGAACTATATCTCCGGGGATTGTGAAAGATGCTCCACTAGAAATATTCTTGTTATTGCTTCGACTCATATTCCAAAAAAGGTGGATCCCGCTCTAATAGCTCCAAATAAATTCAACGCATGCATTAAGATACGAAGGCTTCTTCTTCCACAACAACGAAAGCACTTTTTCATTCTTTCATATACCAGGGGATTTCACTTGGAAAAGGAAATGTTCCATGCTAACAGATTCGGGTCCATAACCATGGGTTCCAATGCACGAGATCTTGTAGCACTCATCAATGAGGCCCTATCCATTAGTATCACACAGAAGAAATCCATTATAGAAACTAATACAATCCGATCAGCTCTTCATAGGCAAACTTGGGATTTGCGATCCCAGGTAAGATCGGTTCAGGATCATGGGATACTCTTTTATCAGATAGGAAGGGCTGTTGCACAAAATGTACTTCTAAGTAATTGCCCCATAGATCCTATATCTATCTATATGAAGAAGAAATCATGTCAAGAAGGGGATTCTTATTTGTACAAATGGTACTTTGAACTTGGAACGAGCATGAATAAATTAACGATACTTCTCTATCTTTTGAGTTGTTCTGCCGGATCGGTCGCTCAAGATCTTTGGTCCTCACCCGGACCCAATGAAACCAATTCTTATGGATTTGTTGAGAATGATTCTGATCTAGTTCATGGCCTATTACTATTAGAAGTAGAAGATGCTCTGGGAGGACCCCCACAGAGAGAAAAAGATTGCGGTCAGCTTGATAATAATCGAATGACATTACTTCTTCGGTCCGAACCAAGGAATCCGTTCGATATGATGCAAAACGGATATTGCTCTATGGGTGATCAGAGATTTCGATATGAAAACAAATACGAATCGGGGTTTGAAGAAGGGGAAGGAGCTGTCGACCCGCAACAGATAGAAGAGGATTTATTCAATCACATAATTTGGGCTCCTCGAAGATGTCGCCCTTGTGGCAATTTATTGGATTGTATCGGAATCGAAAGGCCCACTGAATTAGGATTTCCCTATTGGGCTGGGTCATTTCAGGGCAAGCGGATCATTTATCATAAAGAGGATGAGCTTCAAGAGAATGATTCGGAATTTTTGCAGAGTGGAACAATGCAGTACCAGACACGAGATAGATCTTCCAAAGAACAAGGTCGAATAAGCCAATTCATTTGGGACCCCGCGGATCCATTATTTTTTCTATTCAAAGATCAGCCCTTTGTCTCTGTGTTCTCACGTCGAGAATTCTTTGCAGATGAGGAGATGTCAAAGGGGCTTATTACTTCCCAAATGGATCCTCCTACATCTATGTATAAACGCTGGTTCACCAATAATACGCAAGAAAAGCACCTCGAATTGTTGATTCATCGCCAGAGATGTCTTAGAACCAATAGTTCCTTAGCTAATGTATCTTTCCGTTCTAATACTCTATCCGAGAGCTATCAGTATTTATCAAATCTGTTCCTATCTAACGGAACGCTATTGGATCAAATGACAAAGACATTTTTGAGAAAGAGATGGCTTTTCTCGGATGAAATGAAACATTGGATTCATATTCATGTAACAGGAGAACGATTTTCCATTCCTTAGCCGTAAAGACAGATTGGCCATGAAAAAAAAAGGAAGGGGGGAACAGGACCGGGTGGTAGAGTCGTGTAAACACTTGTTGATCCCGTATTTTGGCCTTAGTGGAACATGGAACAATATGCTACTGCTGAAACATCGAAGAATGGAAACAATGTATGATATGAACTGCCTAAATTTGTGAACGGCGAACAACCAGAGTGTTAACTGGATCAAACAATTCGCATTAATGAAACCATGTAAATCCACCTGCAAAATACGTATGTCTGATGAAATGGTTCTTGCTATCTGCCTCAATAACGAATTCTTGGTTTAACTGAATAATTCAAGAAAATCTAAAATAGATAGACCTTTCTCTTCGTATCAGTTCAATGATGGATAATACACATTCCAGTTGACCGAGCCTAATTCCAATTGTTTTGTTCCGAAGCAAAGATATCCACGTAGGCCAGTTCGTCCTACTCAGATATTCACGACCAAGAAGTACTGGATTCTCTGTCGGATAGGCCCTGAAAGGAGAAGAAAGGATGGAATGGCAACAGACGCCTGTGTATTTTCGAATTCCCCCGCCCCCGACCCAATAGTACCCCTTTTTGGAACGTCCGGTGCCAAAGTCACCGAATGGGCCAATCCACAAAATGGACTAGGCAATGTAATGTACTTGATCTGTTGGGTTATGAGTACTGGTGGGTATTTGACCAGAGGTTTCTAGAAATCTACCCTTGTATGATTCCTGTTGAATACTCGGGGGTGGGCGAGGGGCGGACGATTCCCAAACGGGCTATTAGATAGAGAAGATCGCTAAGATTTCGTGATCCGCTGGCGAACCTATCCCAATTCCAACAGCTCAGATTCAGATCGTGGGGATCACCGGAATACTTCGTATCAACAGATAGGATACTCGGTATATCCATAGATCCGAAATCGGTTATGGAATTGCTTATTCAATTAGCATTCTCCATATTATGGATTATTCATGCCTTGAAGAGGACTCGAACCTCCACGCTCTTGAGCACGAGATTTTGAGTCTCGCGTGTCTACCATTTCACCATCAAGGCATCTTGAAAGGAAAGTGAATCGTATTCCATGAATATGATATGATATCCATCTAATGTGATATATGTAATACCTGACAAGGATGAAGTGTTGGGGTCTTTCCATCGATCGGTCACATAGGCCTAAGTCAGACATCCAATTGCTTGGATTTGCATTATTCGGCGGTATATATATCAAAAATATGTACAATCCAACCTAGTTCTTGATTGGAATTCAATAGAAACCAAAAGAATGGAATATGGCACCAAATCACGATAGGACAGATATTTCAAAAGCAGGCCTACCTATTTGGAATCCTAAATGGAATGTAAGGGCGTAGGGATCCATAGGTAAACATAGTATCTATTTGCATACGCTCGAATGACCTCTTCTCATATCTCATAATAAGAATGTACCCTATTCCGGTCTGGTTCGGTATGGAATGAACTTATAATCTGATGATCGAGTCGATCCCATGATTATAAGTTCATAA